CCAGCGGTGATACAGAGCTAAAGGACTGTCCATGTGTACGTGTAGAATTTGCGATTTCATACCCTTTCCTTGAATGCGTTGCAAAGCCTCGATATGGGGTTCCTTCTGTTGAGAAACGAGAACATCTCGTTTCTTCTTTTTTCTTTTTGTTTTTTCTTCTAATTCTTCTAAACAAGGAATAGAAAGGTTCCGGTTGGTCATCACAGTAAATCTACGAAAAAGCCTTTTTGAATGGAAAAGTGGTGGTTTTTTGGTTTGATCTATTCTTATTAAACAGGCATAAGCTCCACTGGTATAAAGCCTTTGCATCAGTTCTTCATTGGAAAACACTTCTTCGTCTGAAAACAAAACGTCCGGATCCTCTTGGATTAGAAAGGAGTCCCAAACAAACCGTCTTCCACGAAAAAGCACTGGTTTATTAGAAGATTGACATTGCATTGATTGATATTGCAATGGATATTGCATTGGATATCCAGATTGACTTCTGAACGGTTCCAAAAACTCTTGAAATGATAGATTTTCCAAATCCAACCGTAGTTTTTTGATCTCTTCCCGATACTTCCTATACTCCGTCGTAACCCCCCTTTTTTCTAAGTTGAACTTCTTAGACTTATACTGGAGCATACGAAGATGATTTTCAAACTTTTGAACGAAAATCCGCCTTTCTTGAAACAATCTGACTTGCTCCGGCAATCCCAATTCATTGAATGTTTTTATCCGATCAAATCGATTACTGCGAAGAAAACTAAGACGCCAGATCCTAGGAGACGAAACCAATGATTCATCGAATTCTTCATCCTTTTGGAGTTGAGCATCTAGACCTATTTCATGAACTAGAGACGAAAACCCTGTTCGCATCGTATACTGATGATTTTTCGTTTTGCGCAGAGGATCGAATGGTGGGATTTGATTCTTATCAGACTTACCTCGATATATTCCTAACCACGGAAACTCCACCAGAAGACTTTCTAAAAGACTAGAAGCTAGATGGAAATCATGTTCAACGAGTCTATCGAGAGGAGTCCAATTCTCTTGATTTGGTTCCGATATCAGCAACCAAGAATCCCGAGCAGCTGATCCGGCCAAGCAACCCAAAATAGGAGGGAGTATAGTGAATTCCTTGATAGTTGTTTCGGCAATCGAAGGTTCTAAATACCATTTAGACAAATAATAAAAATTTTTTTTCCAAAAATCTTTTGCCATAGGTACAGGAGAAAATTTCGTTCTAAGTGTAGTTTGTAGAATAGCCTTTCCTATCTTATAGGGAAGTCTTTCATGATGTTTTAGAACGGATACAACACCCTGATTTATAGATCGTAAACCCCAAGTTTGCCTATAAAGAGACAATCGAATTGTATTCGTGTCTATAACGTATTTTTTTCGCAAACAACTAATTGCTACGGTTTCATTGACAAGTCCTGCCAGGTCTCGTGCCTTATAACCTATGGTTCTAGATCCAAAATCATCGAGGTAGAACAATTCTTTGTTCAAAAAAAATCTTTTCCTACGTAAAAGAATAGAAAATTCTTTTTCTCGTTGGGATACAAGAAGCATCCGAATATTGATGAATTGACCCAATCGATTTGGAGTCATTAGATTTGGATCGACTTTTCTAGGAATATGCGTCGAAGCAATAAAAACAATATTTCTTCTACTAGTAAAACTGTTCTCATCACAGCTATCCATATGGTCCAATAAGCGATGAAGCAACGCCTTCTTCTTGATGATGATATCCATCTTGATGATAGAAGTGCGAGTATTCCGTTCCAATACATGAATGTTTGGGATCCATATTATGCAAGGAGACATTATTTCTGCCATTGTCAAAGTCCGATGGAATTGAGAGAAAGTTTTCCCAAAGAACCATTCCAGATTGATTTTTATTAAAGGAATAGAAAAGTCTGCTGCTAGACTTTGGACCAAATAGGATCGACCAGTTTCCTCAGGACCTATCAGTAAAATCCCCTTGGAAAGGGATGGTCCTAATAATAAAGGAGGAGTTTTTCTAGCTTTAGAAAATAGGTTTTGGTTAGATTTGGCAATCTTCTGATAAAAAGCGAAGAAGACCCATTTTTCTGCTAAACGATCAAACCTGTAATTCATTATATTTTTTTGCGAAATGTCAGATAAATATCGTAAGTACATAAACCCCGGCTCTTCCGTGGTTTGATAACCTTCGAAGATAGAATGCCTGTAGGTAAAATTCGATTCAAATTGAGAATTTTGAGAGAGTTCTTTTTCTGTTCTTAGAAGCAGAAGTAGATCAATTGTATCTTTCTTCTTCTCTTTATTATTATTATTATAATCATCTGATGATAATCTTGATGAAAAAAAAGATGGAATTTTCGAGTTTCCACCACTGGGCTTTGCGATTACGAAGTCGAATATTGTCACGGATCGATCGAATGCACGCGGATTCTTCTTGTGACTTATTAGTATGAAAAAATAAGTCATTCTAAGCCTCATCAACCAATACCATTCCCGGAGGTTTGACAAAAAGCAAACAATTTGATTTAGAATTCTAAAGGCGAACCAAAAAGTAAACCCCTCTTCATATTTATGTGCATCCAACTGCGTCCAAATTGGTTCATCCTTCTTAGCCAAAATAGTAAAATGAGAAAAATCATAATTATTAGATTTAGAAAAAACAGAATCATCATCACTAGTAGAACCGAAGATTTGTTTTGTCCAATCCCTTATTTCCTCCGGGTACTCAAAGCTATTAGAAGTATCAATAGCAGCCAAATAAGGAACAACACAAGTACTTCTTTCGAAGATTGGTTTGACTAAATCCAGTATTACCGAATCGATTGGTTCTACCCAATCCGGTTTTTCCAAAGAATCCTTCGGGTACTCGCTATATCTTTTTATTTCCATCCACCATTGTCGTAGCAAAGCTGGATCCGAATGTAGTCCGAACTCGAGAAAATTCAACTGTATCAGTAAAGAAATCCAGTTGAAGAAAACAACGAAAAAATACGGAAAAAAGAAAAACACAAGGACGAACCACAAGAGAATGATCCAAGACTCCCCGTCCTTCCTTGCTAATCGCAAGAGTTTCCATATCGACTTTTTCTTGATGAGTTCTTCGATCACGAGCTCCCCGTGAGAAACTAACCAAGGAACCAACTCATTCAGAGGCGGATGAAGTCGAATCCTTCTCCAATTCCGTTGTATTTTGGATTGTAGAATGAACCATACTTCATGAGAAAGTGCCCGCAAGATATTCTTCGATCTATGCCTAATATCTTGCCAAATAGATACTATTTGGTCACAGCTATATAGCAATATATACGGAAAAGTATCAAAAAGTGTATCCCCAAAGTATTTCCACCATATAGAAGTAAAAAACCATGGCATATACATTTGAAGCAAATTCCATTTGGAAAAATGAGTATCAATCTTATATATCTCTTGTTTATTAACGAGTTCATGAAAACAATGTGGTGAACGGCATGAGAAAATCTTTCGTTTCTCTTTCCATGAAAAACAAAGCTTATCTAGAGCTTTGTTTTCCGCTATGTTTTGGAAACTCTCTGTTGAACTAGACTTGGTAAACATGTCTGGAATCTGATGAAATATTTCCTGGTTCTTATTCGGAAAGATTTCCGATAGGAAATCATCTTTATAGGATTGAGTTTGAATCAAACTCGTGTTTGAACTGAAATTTTTCGGAGACTGATCAAGATTTTTTTCTTCAAAATCAAAATAAGATCTATGGAAATTTTCCAAATTGACTACTTGGAATCTTGGTAAAGGCGTTGTACAAATCTCTTCGATCGAGGCTCTGTTGTCATGAACAAAAGGATTCCATCGAGTTAATAACTCGTACAATTCATAGATTAATACATATGTTTTGTCACTACTTCGTTGTAAATACTTAGGTAAAAATATGTCGGATACTTGGGACTCTATGAGTGAAACAGCCTCTTTCTCCGATTGAACAGGTATTATTTCATCAAGCGACAAAGAAAACATATTGTTGCAGATGGGCAAAAGATGGAAATGGAATAATTGTACATATGTAAGATTCTTTTGAATTCTTTCTTCTATATAAGAAGGTAATCTTTTCTTATAATTGGACCGAGGATGACGTAAATAATCCAAAATTTGAAGTGTATTCGCTTTGTCAAAAGCAGCTCTCAATGAACTTTGATTCGATAGTTTTACAGGATTCACCCAATTGTCTCGATATATCGTCGAAAAATCCGTGTTATACAACGAATTGCTTTCATTATCAAAAATGTCCATAATCCATGGCTCATTCCAAGCAATTTTTGCTATTGTTCCTTCATCGATCTTTGAGACTTTTGTCTGGTTATCCAACCACTGGATTTTGGGTTTAACGATTCGAACAAGAAATTCTCTAAACCACCACGGATAGACTACTTTGTCCTCAGGGCCGCACTGAGAAAGGAAAATAATCAAATCCGAAATGAGTTTATCAATATAAGGAGAAATGTCTATGGAAATATCGATGTTGTTCCATAAGTTCTTCATTTCCGTCTCTTCCGGAGCGTAAAACAGAATCAAAGCAATCTTAAGAAATATTTCTTTAATACATAATTCCTTTGGATCGAAACAAACAAGATGGTTCGAATACTTTTGTAAGTATTCGAATTGATCGGACCATTTGTATACATGCAATTTCTGATTGATATATTTCGAAGTTCTAAGAATCAAACAATCTAACCATTCTTTCTGACCTTTTCTCCAATTTAATGAATGCTGGTTCATTGTATTTTTCATTCCATTATTCCAATTTGAAAGAATGTCATCTATTGGAAATACCCAAGCCTGAGTGCGCGTGTTCATTAAATGGAATGTATTTTCCCCTACGGGGAAAATCGATACGGTTTGGTTGATTATTCGATCGAAAGAATCATTCTCTTTCTCAGTCATATTGAACCATGGATTCTTCCATTTTTTTCTGTGGTCGAAAATCTGATTCCCTAATCTGTTCTTGTGAAGTTCATAGAATAGACTCTGAGCGAAGGCAAATGTATTATTAGCAGAAACCTGATTAGGATTAGTCAGTAATAGAGTGAATCGATCTGTTCTTTTTAGGACGATTGGTTTCAATCGACAAAAATGGAATAGGCGCTCTTTGCAGAATGAAGAAAAAAAGAGATTCCAAGACGAACTGTTTCTAACTCGACTACAAAGGAATTGGTTTATATCCCTCTGATTTTGTCTAATCGTAGTACATCCAGGATCTGATGAAATAGCCAATTTCGGATTTGGAAATTTCGTTTTGATATTCCAGAAATCCGCTCTCCTTTTCCTTTCTAATCTTCTCAAATATTGAAAAACATTTTGTTGTCTTTTCCAACATTGGAAATTTTCCACGGGCTCTTTAGTGGTACGAGAAACCATATATTCATCTATTGACAATATGTCAAAAACAGAATAACGAATTGTTTTTGTCCAATTCTCAATGAATTTTTTTGTTTCTTTTGAAAATGAATTCTCTTTTATAGACGACCTTTTGGTTTCTTTCAATACTTCTTTCGGCCAAGACATTGGAAAATTTCCTGGACACGCGTCATACCCATTTGAAAATTTTTCCAATTGGCTAGATTTTGGAAAAAACAAAAAAAGATGCGAAAAGATCCACAAATTTCTAGTGAAATTGGCTTCCGATGATGTTTCATTTCGAATTTCCATGGAGTTATATATAGGATCAAATAGATTGATCGAATAGTATTTGTTTCTTTCAATCAGACTTTTCTTTTTTAGGTTATATATAAGGACTGGTAATGTAAGTAATACTACAACTTTGCTTTTGGAACTACAACTACGTAGATCCCGTAAAAGTAACGTACTGAGAATCCGAAAGTCAAAGAACTTAATAAGACGTTCTCGATGGGACAAAATTTGAGTAAAAAACCTCACCAAAATCAATTCAGTCCATGGATCGAATGAAGAGCTTTGTATTTGTTTGAAAAAGTTTAACCACCAGGTCAAGAGGCTTGATATGGGTTGTTTAATTCCGGACTCTCTTGGACATTTTCCCGAGGTCCTTTCTTCCGAGATCCAGAGTCTGCTTTTTTGTTCTTGTATCATTGGTTTTTGCCCTCTTTTACAATTCTATATTTTATTACGTGAAATATGGATAGATCCCTCTCAATTCCATATAATAAACCATTGGATTTTTTCGAAAGGTTTTTTGACTAGTTTTTGGTTTTCTGGAAAAGGTAGAATGATCTTTGTGATGGATGAAAAGACATAAAATAAAATAAAAACCTTCGCACTTCATCGAACTTGCGTCAACGATCGAAAAATCGCAAACAACCAAATAAAAGATTATGGCCCGGGCGAACGACGGGGATTGAACCCGCGCGTGGTGGATTCACAATCCACTGCCTTGAGCCACTTGGCTACGTCCGCCCATAAAATCTATCTAATCAACATTACTTTCAAGAAAAGAGTTGTTTTCTGTTCATCCTACGGAATGTGGGCGACTTATTCCAGGAAATCCAAGTGTTGCAAGATCGGTACTCACTCCCACAAGTTTTTCCGTTGCATTTTCTATGTTTGGCATGATTGGGATATGAGTACTTGGCTACCCTAAGTCGATACTCACTCATATTATCGAATGAATTGATTATTCCGGATGAGCTTTTCTCCAGCATCCATGGCTGAATGGTTAAAGCGCCCAACTCATAATTGGCGAACTCGCGGGTTCAATTCCTGCTGGATGCACATATCTAATTCAAATTCCTTATATATCCTCAAATACAACAGTAAAAAACTCGATATCTTATAATGTGGATATGAACAAAGACAGATAAGGTACCAAACCTCCTTTAGAGGTTTGGTACGATGAAAGGAATACCTAGAATTCTATCTAATTAACCATCTATAGAATTGAATTCCATTGATGCCAAATCAAGAGGAAAATTGTGAGCATTGCGCTCATGCATAACTTCCATACCAAGATTAGCACGATTAATTATATCAGCCCAAGTATTAATAACACGACCTTGACTGTCAACTACAGATTGATTGAAATTGAATCCATTCAAGTTGAACGCCATAGTACTAATACCCAAAGCAGTAAACCAGATACCTACTACGGGCCAAGCCGCTAAGAAGAAATGTAAAGAACGAGAATTATTAAAACTAGCATATTGGAAAATCAATCGACCAAAATAACCGTGAGCCGCGACAATATTATAAGTTTCTTCTTCCTGACCAAATTTGTGATTGTGATTCTATTCCATATTTAAACCTAAAAAACAAAAATCAATCATATAATGAACATTTCATACAAAAACATATTACATTTTACTCAGAGTAGTCCGGAAAAATTTCTAACTTCTGGGAAACATCATCGTTGCAAGGGTCGAAACAAAAAAGGTATTATTACAGTACGTCATAGAGGAGGAGGCCATAAACGTCTTTACAGGCAAATTGATTTTCGAAGAAAAGAGAAAGACATCTATGGAAAAATTGTAACCATAGAATATGATCCTAATCGAAATGCGCATATCAGTTTGATATGTTACAAGAATGGGAAAAAGTCCTATATTTTGTCCCCTAGAGGAATCATGATTGGAGATACTATTTTATCTGGTCCAAAAGCTTCTATTTTAATAGGGAATGCCCTACCTTTGAGTGCGGTTTGAATTATGAATTTACGTAATCGGAAAGACCGGTTAGGCCCCGAACCTACTAAATTATCATTGATAATCTAAATTTGACTTAATTTTCAAAGGGAAACTGAGAAAAAAATATATAGCAAGTGATAAAAAAAAATAATAAATTTTTCATTCTAGATAATATGGAGAATTTTTGATAAAGCATAACAGTGGAGAAGGCAAACTCTTGTTCCAAAGATTATTTTATTCATCTTTGATTTGAAGGTCAGAGGCAAAATCAAAGTTGTACAATGAAATAAATATTTCCAAATAAAACGCCTCCTATGTTATTGAGAACGTGATTTAATAAAGTCATTCAATCTGAATGCTACATGATGAACAGAAGCCAGATGATGGATAAACACCTAGGATGTAAAGTAAAGAACATCCAGAAAGCTGTATGCCCCGAGAGAGGCTTGTACAGTTTGGGAAAGGATTCTTTTTTTTTGTTTTTTTGAATCAAAATCTATTTCAACCAATATCCCTGTGGGTACAACTATACATAATATAGAAACAACGCAGGGTAAAGGAGGACAAGTGGCTCGAGCCGCGGGTACTATAGCCAAATTGATCGCAAAAGAAGGTCAATCCGCGGTATTAAAGTTGCCTTCAGGAGAACTTCGTTTAATACCTTACAACTGTTCAGCCACGGTTGGACAAGTGGGTAATATCCGCTCGAATAACAAAATTTTTAGTAAAGCTGGATCAAAACGGTGGATAGGTAAACGATCAGAAGTACGAGGAATAGTCATGAATGCTGTAGACCATCCACATGGAGGTGGTGAAGGAAAAAGTCCCATAGGAAGAAAAACCCCCATAACTCCTTGGGGTCATTGTACGCTCGGTAAAAAAACCCGAAAAATGGTTCGGTATAGTGATACTTTCATTCTTCGTCGTCAAACTAAGTTAGAATAAAAAAATTAATTGCCTATGAAATATTCAAGAAAAAAAAAAAGTTTCAAACAAGTTTTTGCGGCTACACACTCAAAGAAAAAAGTTTTTATTGCTGATCACTTATTCAAAAAAATAGAAAAACTAGACACAAATATAAAAAAAAAGAAAATACTATTAACTTGGTCTCGAGCGTCTACGGTTATACCCAAAATGATCGGTTATACTATTGCTATTCATAATGGTAAAGAGCATATACCTATTTATATAACAAATAATATGCTTTACCATAAATTAGGAGATTTTGTACCTACTCGTCTTTGCCCGGAACATCCAGGCAAAGACGATAAGAAATCTAAAAAAGACAAGAAATCTAGTCGTTAAATTTCAAGAAAGTGAATATGAAAATATCTAAAAATAAGAGGAATACCGAAGTACGCGTTTTAGCCAAAAATTTAAAAATGTCTACGCAGAAAATGCGTCGAGTAATCGATCAAATTCGTGGTTGTTCTTATGCACAAGCATATACTCTATTGAAATTAATGCCGTATAGAGCTTGTTATCCCATATTCCAACTACTTTGTTCTGCAGGAGCAAATGCTAAAAATAATTTGGGGCTTAAAGAAAAATTTTTATTCATTAGTAGAGCCGAAGTAAACGAGGGTACTGTTTCAAAGAAATATCAAATTAGAGCTAAGGGACGTTCCTTTCGTATAGAAAAAAAAACTTGTCATATAACTATTGTTTTGAAAGAACTATCAAATCTAATTGAATTTGAAACTTCAGAGAATCTGAAAAGGAAAATATCACAATATGGGACATAAAGTAAATCCAATGGGTTTTAGACTTGGTCTAACTCAAAATCATAATTCTGTTTGGTTCGCACAAAAGAGAGAGTATACAAGAACTCTTCGAGAAGATATAAAAATACATAAATGCATCGAATTTTTTTTCCAAAGACATCAGAGAAAATCTTATCTAGGAATTGGACGAATAGAAATTCAGAGAAAGATTGATTTAATCAATATAATAATCTATATAGGATTTCCCATTTTTTTCAAAAATGAAAAAAATGAAATTACACGAGTAAAAAACGATATAAAACGTACTCTTTATTTGCGTGATCAAAAGCTTAACATAAATGCAGAAATATTAGCCAAACCTTATCAAAAAACTAATATACTTGCTGAATATATCGCTTTGCAACTAGAAAAGAGAGTGGCTGTAAAAAAAATATTACAAAAAGCTGTTGAACTAGCCAAAAAAGACGAAATAGAAGGGATTCGTATACGAATTGCAGGACGTCTTGGCGGACGAGAAAGAACTCGTAAGACAAAAATCAAATTAGGCAGAGTTACTTTACAAACACTCCGAGCTGAAATGGATTATTCCTGTTTTACAGTTCGCACAATCCACGGGGCATTAGGAATTCAACTTTGGATCTTCATGAAAGAACAATAATTGTTGTAATTGTTGTAATTACTATAAAAACTATCCCATTATTATATAAAAAAATTAATTATTTAAGATTGAATAGAATTTCCATTTTCTAGTAAAAATTATGCTATGCTTAGTGTGCGACTCGTTAAAACTAAGCTTTTTTTTTTACTTTTGAACTTTATTACACGTAAGAAGTATTCTTTCGTGAAGCAAAATAAGATAATATCGAAAAAAAAATCGAAGAATCAATACTATTTTTTATGGTATTGTATGGTTCATAAATAAGCCTACCTTGAAAGTGTAATAAAGCAGAAAAGTCTTTATCGACCTCATTTTATAAAAAGAAAAGAGCTTTGAGTCGATGGGAACTAAGTCAACCAATTCTGTAAAAAAAAATCAAAGTTAAGCTCCACTGTAGAAGAAAAGTAAACCTAAGCAATATTTTGTTGGAAGCTATAGAAACGATGAAACTTGTGGATATATTGTTATCATAGGATAGGATGATGAATAAAACCAAAAAAAATAAGAAAAATATCTACTAAAGAGTCTATATTCATCTGTGAATCTTATTGTTTAGTTGAAGTTTTATATTATTGATTTAGAAGTTACTGGCCTAAACTGTTTTAGAATGGAAATCTTTACTATCACAGGGAGCCGGATGATAAAAAATTTTCATGTCCGGTTTTGAATTAGCGAAGGGAATAAAAACTATGATAACGGAATCCATCGACTATAACCCCAAAAAAACGAAATTCCGCAAACAACATAGAGGAAGAATAAAAGGAAAGAGCCACCGGGGTAATCAGATTTTTTTTGGTAAGTTTGCTATTCAAGCACTTGAACCTGCTTGGGTTACAGCTGGACAAATAGAAGCAGGGCGGAGAACAATTACTCGTACTGCTCGACGTGGCATAAAAATATGGATACGTATATTTCCTGACAAGCCTATTACAAAGAAACCCGCTGACACTCGCATGGGTTCAGGAAAAGGTGATACCCTTTTTTGGGTAGCTGTTGTTAAACCAGGTCGAATACTTTATGAGATGGGAGAAGTTTCTGAAACTGTAGCTCGAAGAGCTGCTCAAATAGTAGCTTACAAGATGCGTATACGCACTCAATTTTTAAGAATTTAAATTGCTCAAATCAAAAAAAGATCTTCTTTTATCTTTTTTTGATTTGATACACTAACAAACTTCCTTGGAGGAAAAATGATTCAGCCTCAAACATATTTAAACGTTGCTGATAACAGTGGAGCACGAAAAATAATGTGCATTAGGATTATAGGAGCAAGTTTTCAAAGATATGCGCATATTGGGAATGTAATCATCGCTGTTATTAAAGAAGCAGTTCCTAATGCAAAAATAGAAGAATCTGAAGTTATTAGAGCAGTAGTTATACGTACTTCTAAAGAATTCCAACGTAATGATGGAACAAGAATACAAACTGATGAGAATGCAGCAATTATCGTTGATCAAAAAGGAAATCCAAAGGGAACTCGAGTTTTCGGTCCAGTTCTGCACGAACTGAGACATTGGAATTTTACAAAAATAATTTCATTAGCTCCCGAAGTATTATGACTAATATGTACAAAGTACATAGAACAGGTTAACTGCAACTTAGACAAATGTCTCTATAAAAAAAAGCATGTTTTTTTTGGAAAAAAAAAAAAGAATAAAGAGAATTCAAAAAATAGATCAACATGGATACTATTACCAATTTGACTACATCAATCAAAAATGCTTACATAGTAAATAAACGAACAGTTCGAGTACCTGCGACTAGGATTAATGAAAAACTCGGGAAAATACTTTTAAATGAAGGCTTTATAAATAATATTAGAGAGCATAAAGAAGGGAAAAAATCTTTTTTGATTTTTACTTTCAAATACAGGAAAAAGAAAGAAACAAGAATTACCCTAAAACGTATAAGCAAACCAGGTCAGCGAATTTATTCCAATTTTCGAAAAATACCAAAAGTTTTAAACGGGATAGGAATTGTAATTCTTTCTACTTCCCAGGGAATCATGACAGACCACGAAGCTCGACAAAAAAAAATTGGAGGAGAAATCTTGTGTTATGCATGGTAATAAATTCTACCCATTTTTGCTAGATATATATTTTCCAAAAAAGAAATATGAAAATGGAAAAACGACAAAATATGATTGAACTTGAAGGGCTAGTTATTGAGGCACATCCCGCTGGATTTTTTAGAGTCTTATTGGACAATAAAAAAACTGTTCTAGCTTATATTTCGGGTAACATTCGACAAAATAGTATACGAATACTTGTAGGAGATAGAGTCAAAATTGAACTCCATGTTTGTGATTTGACTAAAGGGCGTATAATTCATCGATTTAGAAAAAGCTAATAGAATTTCGTTTCAATTTTCAATAAAACAATAAGATAGCAAAAAAATAGAAAAATGATCCATACTTTTTCTAGCTCAAAGAGCAAAAAAGAATAAACACATTTAATCAAAATAATATGAAACTACGCGCTTCTGTTCGGAAAATTTGTTCGAAATGTCGATTAATTCGTAGAGGAAAGCGAATTTATGTAGTTTGTTTAAATCTAAGACATAAACAAAAACAAGGTTAATTTTTTTTATCTTTTTTTTTTTTTTTCAATATGCATTTTATAGGCTTAGAGATATATATATAACAAATTTTAGGGGTATAGCAGTACAATAATGAAACCAAAATCTATGTGGAATTTATCTAAAAATAGACGTATTAAAAAAGAAATACGTAGAGTAGACCGTGGAATCATTCACATACAATCAAATTTTAACAATACAATTATTACCGTTACCGATGTCTTGGGACATGTGCTTTGTTGGTCGTCTGCTGGTGCATGTGGCTTTAAAGGCCCAAAAAAAGGTTCAGCTTTCGCTGCTCAAACAGCAACAGAAAACATAACTCGTACTGTAGTTATTAACCGCGCAGCCATCCTGATAACGGGTTGTGGTAAGGGACGAGACGCGGCATTACGAGTCATTCAACATAGTCGAATACTGATACGTGCAGTACTTGATATAACACCCAATCCGCATAATGGATGTAGACCTCCTGTCAAAAGACGTGTATAACTTTTCATTATATGATTTGGAATGAACTAAAAACTGCAGAATCTTCACCACGATGGAAGTGCTTGGAATCGAGAACAGACAGTAAACGATCTCATTATGGTCGTTTTTCCATATCTCCGCTTTTGAAAGGTCAAGCTAATACACTAGCTATTGCTATACGAAAAACTTTACTTCAAGAAGTCAAAGGAACATATATTACGTATGCAAGATTTCAAAAAAATATTCTACACGAATATTCTTCCATAATAGGTATTAAAGAATCAGTTCATGACATTTTAATGAACTTGAAACAAATTGTACTTAGAAGTGAATTGTACGGAATTCACGAAGCATCTATTTGTACTGTTGGACCTAAGAATGTAACAGCTCAAGACATCATATTACCATCTTCTATTCAAATCATTGATGATACCCAGCATATAGCTAGCCTTACTAAACGAATCCCCTTCAATGTTACATTGAAGATTGAAAAAAAGAAAAGGTATACTATAGAAAATATGAAACAACCAAAGGACATATTTTTCCCCATAGATGGTGTTTCTTTACCGGTTCAAAATGTGAATTTTAGTATTCATTCTTATAAGAGTTCAGATAACATACAAGAAATGCTTATTTTCGAGATATGGACAAACGGGGGATTAACTCCTAGAGAAACCATTTACGAAGCTTGTTGGAGTTTACTTGACTTAATTATTCCGTTGCTTTGCGTAGAACAAAATATAAAAAATAGCCAAAAGAAACCCAACCCTCTATCTTTAGTAACTAAAGATAGAAACAAAAAAAATAGGGGGGAGGGTTACGTGAAATAGATTTTTTTTATTAAAGTGTATTATACACTTTAATAAAAAAAAATTTGTTATGAAAAACTTTGAGTGAAAATAGACTAAAAATTACATTAGAAAAGTCCTAAGGTTAACGACTCTTCAATAGGCAAAGCAGCTCCGATACCTAACCAAAGGGATAAGGCAGTACCGATAAGAAAAACTGTTGTAGCTACTGGACGACGAAAAGGATTTTGAAATTGATTAACGTTCTCTAAAAAAGGTACTGTTAATAAACCCACAGGTACAGAGATCATCAAAAGGACACCAAAAAATTTATTCGGTACTGTACGAAGTATTTGGAAAACTGGGAAAAAATACCATTCGGGTAAGATTTCTAAAGGAGTTGCAAAAGGATTTGCGGGTTCACCAATCATCGATGGTTCTAACACTGCTAAACCTATCGTACACGCAATAGTACCTAAAATAACTACCGGAAAAATATATAAAAGATCATTAGGCCACGCGGGCTCTCCATAATAATTATGTCCCATTCCTTTAGCTAATCGCGATCTTAATACAGGATCTTTTAAATCGGGTTTTTTTGTTATTGGGATAAGTAGATCTTATCTTTCTAGATCTATCCCCCGTAAGATCCGGACATGCCAATTTGAATCATCCGGCTCAAACAAGAATTTAAAGAAATAACAAGCAAAGAATCTATAAAATGCTTTTACCCAAGTACGCATGAAATAAATTGTGAAACAAAATACTCGCTTTCTGGGTCATCTTCATCCTTGTCATTTTTTTGATAAACAAAAAAAGTCTAACGTTTATTTTTAACAAGGTATTGACTTGTTAATGAAATTCCCTTTACTTTTCCTTAGATCCTTTTTTTTACTCCGATAGTTATTCTGTTAAAATGCAAAGGAAATGAGTGCATTTTATAACTATGAAAATAAGAAATTGACTAGAATTCACGGAGCCTATACAAATCATAGAAAAAAAAAAGTCTACCCAGATTAGGAACTTTCTTTTTCTTTGAGAAAGACGTTGGGATAAGGGGAATACACAGGATCTTTCTGTGGCAGATTTAATCCGACAGGCTTAATCAATAATTCAAGTCACACACTCCCATAATCCATTTTCTCCATTGAATTTTTCTTTTTATTTGAAATCCTTAAGGAAAAGGAAGAATCCGAAGAATCTAGCTCGAAAAAACAAGCAATATTCTTGGCAAGTATGTTATACCCTAAAAAAAAAAATATACCCTAAAAAAAAAAAATTATTTTTCTTTTTATAAAGGACCTGAAATACCTTGTTTACGAATCATTAGAAAATGCATTAGCATAAATATTGCACTAAGAAGTGGTAATATAAAGGTATGTAAACTATAGAACCGAGTTAAGGTCGATTGACCCACGCTAACACTTCCACGTAATAACTCAACTAAAGAAGAACCTATTACAGGAATAGCCTCGGGTACGCCAGTTACAATTTTGACTGCCCAATAACCAATTTGGTCCCAAGGTAAAGAATAACCAGTTACACCAAAAGAAACAGTCAGTACAGCTAGAATAACTCCAGTAACCCAAGTTAATTCACGAGGTTTTTTAAAACCACCTGTTAAATAAACACGGAATACATGCAAAATCATCATGAGAACCATCATGCTTGCTGACCATCGATGAATTGATCGAATTAACCAACCAAAATTGACTTCACTTATTATGTACTGAACCGAAGCAAAAGCTTCGGTAACTGTTGGACGATAGTAGAAAGTCATAGCAAAACCGGTGGCCACCTGTACCAAAAAACAAGTTAATGTAATTCCTCCGAGACAATAAAATATATTAACATGAGGAGGAACATATTTACTAGTGATATCATCTGCAATTGCTTGAATCTCTAGACGCTCTTCAAACCAGTCATATACTTTATCGAGATAGGTTAACCCCTTCAAAAAACTGTACATGAAACTTTCCCTTCGTACAGCTTAAACAAAAATACCGTAATTGAGGTAATTATCTATAACATATATAAGATAATGCCAAAATTTCAAGTAGGCTCAATAAAGGCCTTTTGAAGAATCTTTTCTTCCATTCATAATTTATGAATTTCTGTTTAATGAATAGGATTTTGATTGTTTAAACCTGAAAAAGAATTAACAAATTGTTCTAAACCTCAGATTTTGTTTTTACTCCGAAGATTCACTTAACAAAAGGTTCTTTGGGTAAGGTCCTGTTGGATTTTTTCAGAGTCGAAATCTTTGTTGTTATTCATTTAGATACAAAGTAAAAATTACAACAGTAAATCCTAGTTCAGACCTTTTTTCTATAATAAAAAAGAAAACTCGTGCTTTAGAAATTCTAAGTTAACCTCCAACGAGGAAAGATTATCTAAAGATAACAGACTAGTCTTCTGTACTATTAATATCGAATGTAACAAGTCGCACACCCATTTTTTTTTGTAAATTATTTTCAAAAATGACACGATCAAACTATCGTAAAACAAAAATAGAACAAACCTAAATAAAATCAATATCTCTTACGTTATTTTTAGAAAAAGTTTGAGATCCAGTTCTATACCCAACTAACAGGAATTCCGGTCAATAAAATAGACGAATTATAGATCTCCAATAAAAGAGATAAAAATACTGCAAATAAAACCATTGCAACAACCATAAGGGCAGTAGTTCCCCATCCGGGGGCGACTTTACCATATTCACGATTAAGTGGTTTTAAGTAACTCCCTACCCCAGTTTTTCTTGGTCTGGTTCTGGAAGTATCATTCACGGTTTGTGTAGCCATATAAAATATTTTGTTGAAATCTGTTAACTTTGTATACTATGTTTTTATTTATTAATATAGTATAATTAGATAAATTCTTTTTATTAGTTACCTAAAAATGGAAACTGCAAACTTAGTCGCTATCTTTGTATCGTGCTTGCTCGTAAGTTTAACAGGATATGCCCTATATACATCCTTTGGACGACCTTCTGAAGGTCTTATAGACCCCTTTGACAATCATGAAGACTAAAACAAACAAAAAAGGGAAGTCCATGTGGACTTCCCTTTTTTGTTTGTTTTATTTAATTTTCTTTTCCTCCTTTAGTCGGAACTTTGGGCGGTTCTCTAAAAAAAATAGCAAAAAATAGAATTCCTAAAGTCGAAACCAAAAGGAATGTATAAACCAATGCTTCCATAGATTCAATCGTTTTTTTTTTTTTACAACTTTCGTACTAAGTAATAAGTAATAAGTAATAGACGTAAGTCTTTATATGACTTGTTTTTTTGTGGTAGGATCTCCCAATTTTTGGAATGCTCCAAATTCGACTTGCGCATTTAGTTCTGGATCGATACCAGCAAAAATATCTCGGAATAGTGTTCTAGAACCATGCCAAATGTGTCCAAAGAAGAAAAGAAGAGCAAAAGTAGCGTGTCCAAAAGTAAACCAACCTCTTGGACTACTCCGAAAAACCCCATCTGATTTTAAAGTAGCACGATCTAATTCAAAAATTTCCCCCAATTGAGCACGTCTCGCATATTTTTTCACTATAGTAGGATCGCTAAAACTTACTCCATCAAGTTCTCCACCATAAAACTCGACAGTTACGCCGACCTGTTCCACGCTATATTTGGATTCTGACCTCCTAAAAGGAACATCCGCTTTCACAACACCTTCTTTGTCCACTAGAACTACTGGAAATGTTTCAAAAAAAGTAGGCATACGACGAACAAAAAGTTCGTTTCCGTCCTTATCCTTGAAAATGGGGTGTCCTAACCAACCAATAGCTATTCCATCTCCATTGTCCATTGCACCCGCGCGGAATAATCCACCTTTAGCAGGATTGTTTCCAATGTAATCGTAAAAGGCTAGTTTTTCAGGAATTTTAGACCAAGCTTCGGACAGACTTAAATTTTTATTCAAACCAGCGCGAACTCGTCGATCTATTTCTTGTTGAAAGTACCCCTGATCCCATTGATATCGAGTCGGACCAAATAATTCAATTGGGGTTGTTGCTGACCCATACCACATGGTTCCAGCAACAATAAAAGATGCAAAAAAAACAGCAGCAATACTGCTAGATAAAACGGTCTCAATATTTCCCATACGTAATCCTTTATACAATCGTTGAGGAGGACGAACACTGAGATGAAATAGACCCGCGATGATTCCCAATAGACCTGCAGCAACATGATGCGACGCTATTCCTCCTGGAACAAAAGGATCAAAGCCTTCAGCTCCCCAAGCTGGGCTTACAGGTTGTATTTTTCCAGTAAGTCCAAAAGGATCAGAAATCCAAATTCCAGGACCATATAAACCTGTAACATGAAAAGCTCCGAATCCAAAGCAAACTACTCCGGAAAGAAATAAATGAATACCAAAAATTTTTGGTAAATCTAAAGAAGGTTTTCCTGTGCGCGGATCTGTAAATATTTCAAGATCCCAGTATACCCAATGCCAGATCGCTGATAAAAAACATAAACCTGAAAACACAATATGAGCTCCAGCGACACCCTCGTAACTCCAAAATCCCGGATTAGCTTCAGTTTCTCCAGTAATACTCCATCCGCCCCAAGATTCTTTTATTCCTAAACGAGTCATAAAAGGTAAAATAAACATACCTTGTCTCCACATAGGATCAAGAACAGGATCAGATGGGTCAAAAACTGCTAATTCATACAAAGCCATTGAACCGGCCCAACCCGCTACTAAAGCTGTATGCATTATATGCACAGAAATTAACCGGCCAGGATCATTCAAGACAACAGTATGCACACGATACCAAGGTAAACCCATTAAACACCTCTTTTTCAAAAAAAAAAAGATTGAACTTTCTTACATTATAAAAACACACTGAATTTTAGGTTGGATCATCCTTCCTTTTATAAAACTATGTTGAATAAAAACACCGGTAGGAGAAGCAAAAATATTTTATCTTTTCTGTTTAAATTTACAAAATTTAAGGATTGGTACCATTCAAAAAAAAAAATACTTACAAAATTTGGAAAACAAAAAGAAAGAGAAGAAGGAGAATAAAAAGAGAAAAAAAGGATCTAAAAAAAATGCCCCTTGGTATCCCAAAAGTTCGTTTTTTTGGTGAAGATGACCCTCCGTCAAGAAAAGAAGATGATAGAACTCCTCAAGAGATTCAATTTAATCACTTTTTTGAAGAGACAACAATACCTAAGCCTAAACGAAAGAATGAGACCCCATGTACTTTTCCGGTTCTAGGATCAAAAAAAACTAAGAATAATAGAATGCATGAGGCACCTATTATGACTTTGGCAAAAGATAACGAAACAGGAGAGGATAAAGAGCCGGAAAACAAAGATAATAAAAAGAAAAAAGAAACAAAAGAAGAAGTTTTGGACTGGGCTGACTTATAGTGTGACTTGAATCTCGTATCGATTTTATGGAATTTTTCCATTCATTTCCCGTCTGATGGAATGATTTTTACTTTATTGGATCATTTTTTTTGGAAAAGAACCCAACGCATAAAGTATTTTTATATTGTTCGTTTTTATACTATAAAAGAAAGTTAAATCCAAGGTTATTTTGAAATTTCATTCATTTCCGCCCATCCAACTTTTGAGCAGATATAATCTATATATATTAATTATATTCTACTCTTAGTCATCTTAGTATATAAACCTAACTTACATAAACTTCCTTAATCTATAAGTAAGAGGAATAACAGATCATTTGTATAGGAATAGAAGTAAAACCTAAAGATTAGATGCAGAACTCGGTAAAGGGAACAAGCAAACTGTTTTGTTTAATTTTAAACGTTTCAGAAAGTAGTCCAATACTTTTGAAATTTAGAATTATTAGCGTTACAAAAAAAAATTGGACCAAGTTTTGGAAAACAAATAGCCTTTTTCGTTTCCTAGCGACTAGAGCCGTATGTTGGGAAAAGTACACGTACGGTTCACAAGGAGAGATTGCTCTTATCTACTCCAATCGACGTAATGTCTAGAACTCGTTGTATTTTTTTAGGGCAACCCGTTGATGAAGATATCGGAAGTATATTTGTAGGTATTTTGCTTTACTTGTTTATAGACGATATACGTAAAGGAAAAAGTAGACAGATTTTCATGTATATAAACTCGTGTGGCGGAGCTATATTACCCGGTCTAAGTATCTTTGATATTATGCTTCAGCTTAGAGAAACAATATATACAATCGGTCTTGGCCTAGTTGCTTCAACAGCAACCTTAGTTTTAAGTGCCGGAACCTTTGGATTTCGTAATACAGGGCCTCATAGTAGAATAATGATCCACCAACCAAGAGCATCTCTTCGTGATGGACCAGCCTGGCTTTTTGCGAAGGACGCTTTTTTTGTTCAACAGTTGCGAAAAATGATTGTACAATGTTATTGTCTCAGAACACCCCAATTCGAAGAATTAATAGAAAATGCCCTTGACAAAAATACTTACATGTCACCAGAGGAAGCAGTTGATTTCGGACTTGTTGATAGAGTAGCACTTCCAATGTGGGAACCAAACAAGGAAGAACCTCCCTTTGAAATTCCAGAAGAAGGAAACGAAGGTTTTGGGCTAATCCCAAACCATGTTTTAGAAGAAGCTAGAAGAGCTAGAAAGATTAGAAGCACTAAAGGTGCTGTACAAGATTGAGCAAAACCTTTCTCTACAATTCGACGAATAAATAATCAACTCTAGGATAGAGAGAAGTTCAAGATAAAAAAAAAGAGTTTTCTAAAGCCTGGTTAGGATTGATCCTAACCAGTAAAATTGAATAAACCACCAAAATGCCCACACTTCCTCAACTTATTAGAATTGCGAGACAACCAAAAAAAAAGGTAGGCAGTTCTCGTGCTCTTCAAAAATGTCCTCAACGCAGAGGAGTTTGTGCTAGGGTGTATGTGCGACTCGTTTAGATCAGAAAAAACTAGAACGTTCTTCCAAGAAGAGCTTTCTTGTTATCAAAAAGTAAAGATCTATCATCTCTAGGAAGATGAAATTTATGGTTTTTGTTGGTGCAAATCCAATCACTTGGATCTGAGATGAAAAGCAATTCCTCTTTGGCAGAAAACAGTCATTCGGAGCAGGGAATCATCAAAATGAAAAACTTCTTTTTGTTGCAAATGACGGAAAAATAAGATCAGCTACTCCGCTAATTCTCGAAATAACATGTCGTTACTGTACTTTAAATTTTTTGAAGTTTTTAAAGAAATTTCCTTTTTTTTTGGGGGGGGGGGGAGGGGTAGAGCTGAAGACGGTAGATAATACAAATTACCAAAAGCATACTCTTTTAGTTTTAGCTCCGGCATATAGAGAGGACCTCGCCGTTAGAGAAAGAACCATATAGACGAAGAAACCCATAATTATTCAAATCTTTTAGTGAAATAAGTGATTCTTTTTGGTTGGGAAGGTTAGAATAGCTAAAGCCTTTGGAACATTTCTTTTCCAAAAAAGAAAAGTCAGTATATAAATAAACTAAACATATATATATAAGAATTTAAATTAATGACCAGAGTAAAACGCGGATATATAACTCGACGTCGCCGAAACAAAAATCTCGCTTTTGCGTCAGGATTTCACGGGTCCCATTCCAAACAGTTCCGAGCTGCTAAGCAGCAGAAGCAAAAAGCTCTAACCTCGGCTAAGCGCGATCGACTGAAACAAAAGAGAAATTTTCGCTGCTTGTGGATTGTTCGAATTAATGCAGCAGTTCGTCGTTTAGGGGTTCCTTACAATAAATACATAAACTGTATGTACAAAAAGCGGTTACCTTCAAATCGGAAAACACTTGCGCAAATAGCTACATTAGAGAATAATTCTTTTTATATCATTTCGAAAAACATTTTGGCATAAAAAAGAAAAAAAAATCCCCGGGGATCCCCTCCGGGAAATGGAAAATCATGAACTTTGACGTCACTCATAAAAAAACGCAAAAATTACAATTTTTTCAACTTTTTTTTGACCATAAAAGGTAGCAACCCTAGAATACGAGCTCGTTTAATAGCAATAGATATAAGACGTTGTTGTTTACAGGTCAAATTATTCACTTTCCTGGATAAGATTTTTCCGCGCTGGCTAATAAATTGATTAATTAGACTCATATTTTTATAATTGATCTGATTCTCTGACTTTATTAGATTAGGTTTTTTTGGAACTTTTGGGTAACGTTTCCGACTACCAGATGGTATCTCAGGCTTATATCGTTTAAAATCAAAAGATTGCTTAGACATATTAATATCGTTTAAATAAAAGGTTTATGAGAAAATAGTTTCTGTGAACTGTTGTTGTTATGTATTCCGTTTATTTCTTTCTCTCTTTGTGAATGGTATGTTTCAAACAAAAAGGACAAAATTTCTTTAATGCCAAGGGCATGGATGTATTGTATCGATTCTTTTTAGTTGTATATCTAAAAAGGTTACAATTAATACATTCTAAAAAAATTACCACTCGTGCGCCTATGTTTTCTGACATTTTTGTAGTAGTCTATTTTATTTCTTTTTTTGAATCAAAAAAAGAACGTCAGGCGATATATTCCTAGTTCCATCAATTTATTTCAAATCCTTTTTTTTTATAATATAGAGCGTTAAAAAGAAAAAGGAAAACTAAGAGCATCCGGGAAAAACCGATTTATTTCAATTAAAAAACCAGCTAAAGAACCAAACCATAAAGTTGCTAAAACGGGTGCTGTCGAAAGATATTTTTTTATATATTGCATAAAGCATTTATTTTCCTTTTATATTTAAAAGTACTTTAAAAAGTCGACTAATTCTACCATTACCTAACCTAGGTAAGAAACGTTACTAATTTCTTATAGTATGACGGCGTTTGAATTTTCTATTTTGTCGAAAAAAAAGACTTTTCGTATGTATTAGAGATTAAAATAACATTGTTGATTAATCCATTGATTCTAAGGGATGTAGCGCAGCTTGGGTAGCGCGTTTGTTTTGGGTACAAAATGTCGCAGGTTCAAATCCTGTCATCCCTATCTATTCATTAAAACTAATCGGACTAGCTAGTCTTTAATCACAGAGAGTGGATTAAGTCATATCCCAAAAAAGCGCTCTTAGTTCAGCTTGGTAGAACGTAGGTCTCCAAAACCTAATGCCGTAGGTTCAAATCCTACAGAGCGTGATTCTGATAATTCAGTGCCTGAATTAAAACTCCAACTGATCGCCGCGTCGATACTGTAAATATGCTGTTACAAAAAGTCCAGCCAAAGTAATAGGAATTAAACCTAATACAATCCCGGATAACAGAGTTTCAACCATTTTCATTCAAAAAATTAGAAATTATAGCTATATCAAATAGTACCATGAAATCGCGATGGAATTCCATAATCAAACGTTTTTTTTGACAAAAATTGATTTAAATAAGTCTTATCTTGCTAAACCCAATAAATAGAATTAAGGTGAAAAAAAGAAAAACTAATAAAAACCCAAAATAACTAATTAGAATAGGCATGAAACAACTAAAATCAATTCAATAATGATATATTTAAGAGATAAATAACTAAAGTTTTATAATAAGTAAGATATAGTACCGACGTTTCTATAATATAAAAAAAAGATATATTTTCTTTTTAATTTGAATTAAAGAGTGGTTCAAACAATTTTCTATCAAATTGTTAGTATAATGGTCAAGTAGAAATCCATCCTAACTTATTTTAATTTTTAGAATTTACAAAAGAAAAGACCGTAAAAACCTTTTTCTGCTTTTGTATTTTCTAGTTTAGGGGATCAATTCCCTTTGCCGATATAAAATAGAATTAATATTCATTAATTCATTATTATTGGAGTTGCATATGTCTGGAAATACCGGAGAACGATCCTTTGCGGACATTCTTACAAGTATTCGATACTGGGTTATTCATAGCATTACTATACCTTCTCTGTTTGTTGCAGGTTGGTTATTCGTCAGTACAGGGTTGGCTTATGATGTTTTTGGAAGTCCTCGACCAAACGAGTATTTCACAGAAAATCAACAGGAAGTTCCTTTAATAACTGGCCGTTTTGATTCTTTAGAACAGCTGGAGCATTTTACTAAATCTTTTTAGGAGACACTAATGACTATAGATAGAATCTATCCAATTTTTACCGTTCGATGGCTGGCTATTCACGGTTTAGCTGTCCCTACAGTCTTTTTTTTGGGATCCATTTCTGCAATGCAGTTCATCCAACGATAAAATATTAAGCTATGACACAATCAAATCCGAACGAACAAAGTGTAGAATTAAATCGTACCAGCCTATACTGGGGATTGTTACTTATTTTTGTACTTGCTGTTTTATTCTCCAGTTACTTTTTCAATTAAAAAAAAAAAACACACAAATTTTTTTTTTTTTTCATTCTGAAAGAAATGATTTATAACAAAATTTAGGACGATTTTTTTTTTTGAGTATAACTATTAAATTTCAATAAAATGGAAGAGGAGTAATAAACATGGCTGATACTACCGGGAGAATACCTCTTTGGTTGGTAGGTACCGTAACGGGTATTCTTGTAATTAGTTTGGTCGGTATCTTTTTCTACGGCTCCTATTCAGGATTAGGGTCATCCCTATAATAAGAAAAATATACTTAACTGACCTTACCTTAAAAGGTAAGGTCGGCATCTTTCAAACTTTTAGTCAAAGTATGATGACCTATCATAAAAACGAAAAAAAAAAAGAGAAAATACGAGCTAAAAATTCATTTCGGATAATTGAACTTTTTCAAATTGTTTCTTTTTAAGTACCAGAAAAATCTGCGCCAAAACAACCGACGTTAAGAAGAATAAAAGACCTTGAATACGAAATGGGTCTTGCAGTACTATTTCCGCATTTACCTGACCAAATCCACCCACATTAGGATTATTTGTTAATGGTTGATCTGCCTTAACAAAATCACCTTCCGAAACAAGAAGTTCGGGGCCCGGAGGTATTATGTCAACACCAGATCGGCCTTGCGATATATTCTCAATCAGTACCTCGTATCCCCCTTTCTCTTTACGTAAAATTTTGCTGATTCTACCCGTTAATGAAGCATTAAATATTGTATTATTGCTTTGGCTACCATCAGGATAAACTTGACCTCTTCCTCTATTACCTCCGGCATATATAGGATATTTCCAGAAGTGCGATTCTTTTTTTAGAGCAGGATCCGGGGATAGGATTGGAAATACAATTTCCTTGTATTTTTGACCAGGAATAGGACCTATTACAAGAATATTTTTTTGGAAGGGGCGATAATTTTGAAAAGGTAGATTACCTATTTTTTCTTTTATTTCAGGAGAAATACGATCCGGAGGAGCTAATTCAAAACCTTCGGGTAAGATTAAAACAGCTCCTACATTTAAGTTTCCCTTTTTCCCGTTAACTAGAACTTGTTTGATTTGTGTGTCATAAGGAATTTTCACAACTGCTTCAAAAACGCTATTAGGAAGCACAGATTGCGGAACTTCGATCTCTACAGGTTTTTTAGCCAAGTGGCAGTTGGCGCATACAATACGTCCAGTAGGTTCTCGAGGATTCTCATAACTTTTTTGGGCAAAAATAGGATATGCTTTTGAAAAAGAAATACGAGTTGTTATATTTATCGTTATGAAAGTGGAGATTGATAGAACCACTAATATTCTAATCCAATCAGAAACATTTTTTTTTTCCATCATTTTTCGTTTAAATTTTTTTTTTTTGAAGAATCGAGAACTATTCTTTATCTCCGTTTCATTTATTATTCAACCTAAAGATGGTTTTTCATTTTACATTTATTCTTTAATATTATAAATCGAGAAGAAAAAAGGCCTGATTTTTTATTCATTCATCGAATGATAGATTACTACAAGAGACGGAGATATACGATTAAATCGGCGGAAAATCCAATATTTCAAAATTGTATCTAGAATAACAGGAAAAGTTGAAACAAGACTAAAAATGATTTGGTCATTATGCACAAATCCATAATTTTCAGAAATCCAACTGATAAGGACTTCCCAACCATGAGGTGAATGGAACCCAATGCATAGATCAGTCATTAAAAGAATTGAAAAGGCTTTCATTGTATCGTTTATACTATAGAAAATTTCTCGAATCCAAGAAAAGAAAATTGTAAGCTTTTTTTGACTCATAAAAAGAAAAGTGCTTAGAATAATAAATTCTAAAAGATTTGTTCCTAAATGTGTAACTATTTGGATACAATCTTTTTTGTACAACTCGAACAAAAATTTTTTTTTTAAATGTGTTTCCGAAAAATCTTCTACTGTTGTTTCAAAGAGCAAAAGTTCTTCTATTTGACTAACTCTTACTAGATTATTTTCTTCTTGTAAATAATCTAATATTTTGGATGAACTAGTATTCCACCAAAAAGTGACCCACGATTCTACGCATTTTTCTAGTGAAATAGAAATTAGACACGGCAATACTATAAAACATGCAACATATCGTAAAGAAACAGCTGCTCTATTTTGTGTAACTTCTATGTGATGAATAACTAATGAACTTGATTTATTCATGAGTTCTGATCGAAGTCGAGATATAATACGAATTATAGAATGAGGTATCAAACCCATGGATTCTTCTCAATTCATTTTTAAAATGAAAACTACAAATATTTTTATAGAATTGTCTATGTCTAATCAAACTCCTTCAATAGACACACGCAAAAAACGAGCTAATTCTACAGCTTTTTGTTCCATTTCTTTTTGATGAATTTTTTCCCCAGTACGAGCTAAAGGAATGTCTGGTAATCCCCTTACTTTCATATAAAGGACATGGTGGCTAGAAAAAAGACTTTTTTGTACTTGCATTGTGATCATCTGAACATTTTCGATAGAAAATCGTAAATAAACACGACGAGTTCTTCCTGGGAATCCCCAACGAAAAAGACATATAATTCCTTTTTTTTCATCAATCTGATTGTAACCACTACCCACATCAAAAAAAATTGTACACCAAAAATAAAAGCTAAAAAAAAGGCCTGCAATACCATAAAAACACATTATAATCCCTTGTGGAATAAAAAGTATTTTTTCAATTTCAAAAAACAGTAGGGGTATAAGGTTCCTGCCAAGATAACTTGAAAATCCAACTAGAAAAAAACCTAATGCACCTGCAAAAAGAACAGAGGCAAACAAAAAATTACTTTTTCTTCGAGAACCTTGGATAGACTCTATCCAAAGCCTTTTTGATTGATGATTCATATAAGTCATATCTCAATTAAATTGAAGTGAAGAGAAGGAATAAGCAAGGGCGAGACGGGCTATTCCTTACTTTCACTAGCTTTGTATCAACATTTTTAAGATTGGGAAACTAATTCTTCGTTTTCATAATATTTCATCTTTTTGGATGTACAAAAAAGAAAGTACCATTGTAAGGGCCGAGAAAACTAAACCCACTATAGGTACAAAAATGGAAGATAAGTTAGAATTTACCATAGAAAAAAATAGAAATTTGTTTCTTTTTCTTTCTAACATTGTATATTATTCACAGACAATGCTAGAAAGAAAAATCGCACATCTGGAAGTGTATAAAGTTTTTTCTATATGAAATCTATTATGAGCTAGAAGGGGGTTGAACCCTTGACATCATGGTCTGGAACCGTGGGCTCTTTTCCACTGAGCTGCTAACTCCTGACCAAAAATACTAAGTAAACTCCAACAAGAATCAATGAAAGAGTCTGGGTAGACCCCCAGACCCCCCGAAAAATAGAAATCAAAAGTTTCCTAGTTGAAACTACTATAGCGTATCCACACTATCAAATTCAAACTTGATTTCTTTCCATACTTCACAAGCAGCAGCTAGTTCAGGACTCCACTTACAAGCTTCACGAATTACTTCATTCCCCTCACGAGCAAGATCACGTCCTTCATTACGAGCTTGGACACAAGCTTCTAAAGCAACCCGATTAGCTACGGCACCGGGTGCATTTCCCCAAGGATGTCCTAAGGTTCCTCCACCAAATTGTAATACAGCGTCATCTCCAAAGATATCGGTCAAAGCAGGCATATGCCAAACGTGAATACCTCCTGAAGCAACAGGCAGAACACCTGGCATAGATACCCAATCTTGCGTGAAATAAATACCACGACTTCGATCTTTTTCAATAAAGTCATCACGAAGTAAATCCACAAAACCTAAAGTAATTTCTCGTTCTCCTTCAAGTTTACCTACGACAGTACCGGCATGAATATGATCTCCACCGGACATTCGTAATGCTTTAGCCAGTACACGGAAGTGCATACCATGATTTTTTTGTCTATCAATAACTGCATGCATTGCACGATGAATATGAAGAAGTAAGCCATTATCTCGGCAATAATGAGCTAAAGTGGTATTTGCAGTGAAACCTCCTGTTAAATAATCATGCATAACAATCGGAACCCCTAATTCTCTTGCGAATACTGCTCTTTTTATCATTTCTTCACATGTACCCGCAGTAGCATTTAAGTAATGTCCCTTAATTTCACCTGTTTCAGCTTGAGCTTTATAAATAGCTTCCGCGCAAAAAACAAAGCGATCTCTCCAACGCATAAAGGGTTGAGAATTTACATTTTCATCATCTTTAGTAAAATCTAGTCCGCCACGAAGACATTCATAAACTGCTCTACCGTAATTTTTAGCAGATAGACCTAATTTAGGTTTGATGGTACATCCCAACAAAGGACGTCCGTATTTGTTTAATTTATCTCTTTCTACTTGGATCCCATGAGGTGGACCTTGAAATGTTTTGATATAAGCAGGAGGAATTCGCAAATCTTCTAGGCGTAGAGCTCGTAGAGCTTTAAAACCAAAAACATTCCCCACAATAGAAGTAAACATGTTAGTAACAGAACCTTCTTCAAAAAGGTCCAAAGGATATGCTACATAAGCAATAAATTGATTGTCTTCTCCCGGAACAGGTTCGATATCATAGCATCGTCCTTTGTAACGATCAAGACTAGTAAGACCATCAGTCCAAACTGTGGTCCATGTACCTGTAGAAGATTCAGCAGCTACCGCTGCGCCTGCTTCCTCGGGCGGTACTCCGGGTTGAGGAGTTACTCGGAATGCTGCCAAGATATCAGTGTTCTTAGTCTGATACTCTGGAGTATAATAAGTTAATCTATAATCTTTAACACCAGCTTTAAATCCTACGCTTGCTTTAGTTTCTGTTTTTGGTGACATAAGTCCCTCCCTAAATCAAATCATATTTCTGACAAGAACGAGGTCTGCTCGACATTTTCTTTTATAGACTCTTTTCTTCCTTATTGGTAGATTTTGGATACACTTTTTATTTTAAAATTTTTTTATATATAATGCAACCCAATTTTTACTTTGAACAATTTTTACTTTGAAAAGTCATTCTTCTCAGAATATTTCTAGGATAAATGTATAAATATAAAAAAGATGTAGTTTATTTTCTTATTCATTGAACATGTAAAACAAAAAAAGATTGAATTATGCTATTAACCTACTACAAAAGAGTAAAATAAAATCGAGTTAGTTTTTGACTGATTCAATTGATTTGATACGGACTTCTTGGATTTTTTCAATCATGCTTTTAATTTTGATTTTTATGAGAACCCAAAGTTTTCTTTTTTTTGTATCAACAAAGATACAAAAAAATGTAGGACATATTACTCAAATAATTGGTCCGGTACTGGATGTATCCTTCCCTCTGGGGAATCTACCTAATATTTACAATTCTTTGATTGTGAAAGGTCAAATAGGCAGTAAGGAAATTAATATTACTTGTGAAGTACAACAGTTATTGGGAAACAATACAGTTAGAACTGTAGCTATGAGCGCGACAGACGGTTTGATGAGAGGAATGAAAGTAATTGATACAGGAGCTCCTCTTAGTGTACCCGTCGGTAAAATGACTCTGGGACGAATTTTCAACGTTCTTGGAGAACCTGTTGATAATTTAGGTCCTATAGACACAAGTACAACATTTCCTATTCATCGACCCGCCCCTGCCTTTTCACAATTAGATATTAATTTGGCAATTTTTGAAACAGGCATTAAAGTCGTGGACCTTTTAGCACCTTACCGACGTGGTGGCAAAATTGGTCTCTTTGGGGGAGCAGGAGTGGGTAAAACAGTGCTAATTATGGAGTTAATCAATAACATAGCTAAAGCTCATGGTGGTGTTTCCGTTTTTGGCGGCGTAGGAGAACGTACTCGTGAAGGAAATGATCTTTACATGGAAATGAAGGAATCCGGAGTAATCAATGAAAAAAATATAACAGAATCCAAAGTAGCTCTGGTCTATGGTCAAATGAATGAACCACCAGGAGCTCGTATGAGAGTTGGTTTAACCGCCCTAACTATGGCAGAATATTTCCGAGATGTGAACGAACAAGATGTACTTTTATTTATAGATAATATTTTCCGCTTTGTTCAAGCTGGATCTGAAGTATCCGCTCTATTGGGCAGAATGCCCTCTGCTGTAGGTTATCAACCAACCCTTAGTACAGAAATGGGTTCTTTGCAAGAGAGAATAACTTCTACTAAAAAAGGGTCTATAACCTCTATCCAAGCAGTTTATGTACCTGCGGACGACTTGACTGATCCCGCTCCTGCTACAACATTCGCACATTTGGATGCTACTACTGTACTTTCTAGAGGATTAGCTGCCAAAGGAATCTACCCAGCAGTTGACCCATTAGATTCCACATCTACTATGCTTCAACCTAGGATTGTAGGTGAAAAACATTATGAAATTGCACAAGAAGTGAAACAAACCTTGCAACGTTACAAAGAACTTCAAGATATTATAGCTATTCTTGGACTAGATGAATTATCAGAAGAAGACCGATTAACTGTAGCCAGAGCACGAAAAATTGAACGTTTTTTATCACAGCCCTTTTTTGTAGCAGAGGTTTTTACGGGTTCCCCAGGGAAATATGTTAGTCTTATTGAAACAACAAGAGGTTTTCAAATGATTCTTGCCGGAGATTTAGATGGTCTCCCTGAACAATCCTTTTACTTGATTGGTAATATCGATGAAGTTATAAAATGATAAGAGAAATCTACCGCGAAGGCTATTAATAAGTAAAATTTGAATTTCAAAAAATGACACTAAATCTTCGTGTATTAACTCCTACTCGAGTTGTTTGGGATTCCCAAGTAAAAGAAATCATACTTTCCACTAATAGTGGTAAAATTGGCATCTTACCAAACCATGCTTCACTTGTTACTGCTGTGGATATAGCGGTTATGAAAATACGTATTAATGAAAAATGGTCTACTATTGCTTTGATGGGTGGTTTTGCCAAGATAGAGCAAAATCAAATTATTTTATGGGTAAATGATGCAGAGAAGGGTGTTGACATTGATCCTCAAGAAGCACAAGAAGTTTTTCAACAAGCTAAAGCTAACGCAAATCGAGTTCTAGGCAAAAGACAAAAAATTGAAGTTGATCTAGCTATCAAAAGAGCTAGAACCAGATTAGAAGCTATAAACGCAGTTTTACCTAATTAGAGCTCCCCCCCCTTTTTTTCGGGGGGGCTCGAGCCAGTCTTAGAAGATTTCGATTTATACCTACTATTGGATTTGAACCAATGACTCTCGCCTTATGAAAGCGATACTCTAACCACTGAGTTAAGTAGGTCATATACATATAAATAACATTTTTGCAAACAATGATATATTAAAACATAGATAATATTCTTTTCTCATCAAATTGATTCAATAAAATGAAGCAGAAAAGGATCTGTTTATAAGAAAAATAGTACGATTAGAAGCAATAGAAATATTGATTCATCTGAGTTGAGATGATATGGTCTCGGTTTCATCTCCATTCAAAGTATATAACGAGTATGAAACCTCAGAAAAATGGTTATTACTTTATGAACTTTGAGGTGTATAAGAAATCAAAATCTAGGTCTTAGTCTATGTTCATCAAAGAAAAACTCTTTGCAAGATGGATGAGATTTTGTGAGAAATAGAAAAAAATATCAAGCAAAAAGAAGAGTCATCAAGACAATATGATTTGGATTCTGCTTTACCAAGAAGGTTCGACTAAAAAAAGAATTAATCGAAATCACAGCATAAGGATAAAGCTTTAAATTACTTTACTTAATAGTAATCAAAACAGAATTGAATACCAGGAACCAGAATTGAACTGGTGACACGAGAATTTTCAGTCCTCTGCTCTACCAACTGAGCTATCCCGGCCGGTAACACGAATTTTTTCTCACAGAGTGATAACTAAACTTACTATGACTATGCTCATCCTTTATTTTAAAATAAACTAATAAATTAGTTAATCCAACACTAATATTTGCAATATTTTCCCAAACTTGGGGATAGAGGGACTTGAACCCTCAAGGTCTCGTAGACCAACGGATTTTCTGACTACTCCAAATTTCATTGGTGCTGAAAAGAACATGTAGAAATGGGCTCTCTCTTTATTCGCTCTATAACGGATTTCTTTTCTCTCTAGAAAATGAAATCCAGTTGATTTGAATGATATTCATAGTTAGAATAACTTCCATCGAGTCTCTGCACCTATCTACCTTTTTTAGTCAGAGAATCCTCTGACTTGGATTTGGCTCAGGATTGCCCATTCGAACTATCTCGGGTTTCCCTGTATTGGAAAGCTATCATTTAGTAGGATTTCCTACTAAAGCTCAATTTAATCAAGTCCGTAGCGTGTACCAATTCCGCCATATCCCCTTCTACTTAAGTGTAAGAAGCCTAGTATTCAGATCAACAAATTTTCAAAATGTTCAAACTCAAAAACAAAGCTAGACGTTTCTTTTTTTTCAAGAAAAAATTAGTTTGTTCTAGAATAGTTTCGCATAAATCAACTATTGCAGCATTAGACTGTTTTGCTTAGTTCAAAGGTTAGAGCATCGCACTTGTAATGTGATGCTAATCGGTTCGATCTCGATAGCAGACTTTTTCCTATTTCTGTTATCTCTAGAATAGAAAGAAAATGTGAAGGTATAGAAAATATCTGCGGATAGATATCAAAATCAAAGATGGAAAAAGTTCTTTTTACTCATAGCAAAAAGAACTTGATAGAATAGATCGGGACTGACGGGACTCGAACCCGCAACTTCCGTCTTGACAGGGCGGTACTCTAACCAATTGAACTACAATCCCTTTACTTTTTTTAGTTTTTAGTAAACTTGGTTCGATCTTTTTTTTCCTTCCCAGCAAGTATCTGCTTGTTCTCTTTTCTATCTAACAACATTGAAACTAAAGCTTTGGGTCGAGCTGGATTTGAACCAGCGTAGGTATAATGCCAACGAGTTTACAGCCCGTCCCCATTAACCACTCGGGCATCGACCCGGAAAGAGAAAAGACTTTTTAAACCACTCCTTTTCTCGTACCCCTAGGGGAAGTCGAATCCCCGCTGCCTCCTTGAAAGAGAGATGTCCTGGGCCACTAGACGATAGGGGCCAGTATTCGCATAATATCCAACAAACTAGGAATTTGTCAAGTTCATAAACGTGGTTTTTGGATAATATCTAAGAATCCATAGTCCGAAAAGATATTTTGGACTGAAAAGTTTTCTGGGACGAAAGGATTCGAACCTTTGTAATAACAGGACCAAAACCTGTTGCCTTACCGCTTGGCGACGTCCCATTATTATGTTTTCTGCTTTTCAACATTGTGTAGTGTAATAGAAATAGAACTTAGATATTATTTGGTCATAATTTTGAAAAAGTTCAAAATTAGGAGAGGGGGGGGGGGTTGATCTTTTTCTATTAGATCTAGTAAAATAATGTCTGAAAAAATTTTCAGTCAAACGATTCCTTTTTAAACAATATAAACTCAAAACTGATTGATGGAGACCTGTAATGCTAACTATTCTTTTTTTCCAAAATACTTTTGTTGTTTCAAGCAATCTTTTTTTTTGTAAACTACCCGAAGCTTATGCGAATTTTGATCCACTTGTGAATATAATGCCAATAATTCCCGTGTTTTTTTTTCTATTGGCTTTTGTTTGGCAAGCAGTCGTAAGTTTTCGCTAAAAAAAAATATGTGTTTTTATTTATTAATCTTTTTATTTATTAATCTAATTAAAGATCTCGGAGATTACGCAATGCTTACTCTTAAGGTATTTGTTTATACAATAGTGATTTTCTTTATTTCCCTTTTTATCTTTGGATTTCTATCAAATGACCCAGGGCGTAATCCTGGCCGTAAAGAAGAAGGTTAATTAATTTCAATCAATAATAACATAACGGAGAGAGAGGGATTCGAACCCTCGATACGGGATTGTCCGTACAACGGATTAGCAATCCGCCGCTTTGGTCCTCTCAGCCATCTCTCCTAGCGAGAAAAAGATTAAGTTCATCACTTGCTGTGAATATATAAAAAGATTAAGTTATCGTGTCTTGACAAAAAAAAGAGTTTTTTCTTTGTTCTAGATAGAAACTAAATAGATAATTATTCATAAAGTTCTTTTCCCAATTGGAAAGCTAAAATACTTGTTATCAAAGTCAAAACAAGGGCTAGCAACAATTGACCTTCTGATATCATTTGTCCCCTCCTTTTTTTTTATTTCGTTTTTCCTTTCCATTTTATTATTCTTATTATTTCATTGTAACAATGAATTTTGCAGAAGGCTATAAAAAAAGGAAAACAGGCGGGTAATTCCTCCAAAATAGAATAAAAATTCAAGTTAGTTATAGATGACTTTCGTTTATTTGAAGTTTGCACTTGGGTGACCCTTAGGTTACTGAAGACCACAAAACCTATAAATAGATAACGAAACAAGCAGAAAGTTGGAATTTCTAGTTATTTTTTTCATTTAGAAAAATCGACTTAACAAAAACAAAAAAAAATGAACCCATATATGGGAGAAACTAACCTTTACTAGTTGGATATCCCCCATGAGCCGAATGAAATGAAATTTTGTGTTCGATTCTCAATTAGAAGCATTCGAAATGTGTCATAACCTTTAACCCTCCAAGCTAATTATGCGGGTTCCATTTCCATGAAATGCTACCTGCTATTCTAGAAAACAATGGAATTCCAAATTTTTTTCTAAGTTGATCACGAAAACTCGTGATCAACATAGAAAAAAAAAGAGAGAAAGAGCGTCCATCGTCTAATGGATAGGACAGAGGTCTTCTAAACCTTAAATATAGGTTCAAATCCTATTGGACGCATTATTTTTTTAATTGAAGAACAAAAAGTTCAATTTGTTCTTTAATAGCTTCTCTTAACATCGTTTCTGCTTCTTCGGTTAATGTCTTAGTTGTACGTATAATTTCTCCGAATTGAGGTTTACTATTTTTTAAATACTCTCGTAATTGATCTAGAAATTTTTTAACAAATTGAACTTCGAATCGATCTAGATATCCATTTGTCCCAATAAAAATAGTAGCTATTTGCTCTTCAACACTTAAAGGGGCTGATTGAGGTTGTTTGAGTAGCTCGCGTAACCGTTGACCTCTTGCTAATTGATCTTGAGTACCTTTATCAAGATCAGAAGCGAATTGGGCAAAGGCTTCTAACTCTGCAAATTGAGCTAACTCTAATTTCAATTTTCCGGCTACTTGCTTCATTGCTTTTATCTGAGCCGCGGATCCGACTCTAGATACAGAAAGACCTACATTAATGGCAGGGCGTATCCCTGCATTGAAGAGATCGGCAGACAAAAAAATTTGTCCATCAGTAATAGAAATTACATTAGTAGGAATATACGCTGAAACGTCTCCAGCTTGTGTTTCTACTATAGGTAGAGCAGTAAGACTTCCTTCACCCAACTGATTATTTAATTTAGCTGCTCGTTCAAGTAAGCGCGAATGTAAAAAGAAAACATCTCCAGGGTAAGCTTCCCGGCCAGGTGGTCTTCTTAATAGAAGAGACATTTGTCGATAAGCTTGTGCTTGTTTAGATAAATCATCATAAATTATTAAAGTATGTTGCTTTTTATACATGAAATATTCAGCTAAAGCTGCTCCTGTATAAGGAGCAAGATATTGTAGTGTAGCAGGCGAATCTGCAGGTTCGGATACAACAATAGTATATTCTATTGAGCTACGTTCTCGTAATGTTTTAACTACTTGAGCTACAGAAGAAGCTTTTTGACCAATTGCTACATAGACACATATAACATTTTGTCCTTTTTGGTTAAGAATAGTATCTGTAGCTACGGCTGTCTTACCAGTCTGTCTGTCGCCAATAATTAATTCTCGTTGACCTCGTCCTATAGGAATCATAGAATCAATAGCAATAAGTCCTGTTTGAAGAGGTTCATAGACGGACCGGCGCGAAATAATACCCGGAGCAGGAGATTCAATCAGTCGGACTTCCGAAGCAGAAATTGGACCTCTGCCGTCAATAGGTTGGGCTAAAGCGTCTACAATACGACCTAAAAAAGCATCACTTACTGGTATCTGCGCAATTTTACCTGTTGCTTTCACGGAACTTCCTTCTTTAATTGTCAAACCATCCCCCATTAAAACAACTCCAACATTATTAGTCTCTAAATTTAGAGCAATACCGATTGTACCATCTTCAAATTCGACCAATTCCCCTGCCATTACTTCACAAAGACCATGAATACGAGCAATACCGTCTCCTACTTGAAGTACAATGCCCATATTAATCACTTGGACTTCGTTATTATATTGCTCGATTTGGTCACGTATAAGACTACTAATTTCGTCAGGCCGAATAGTTATCATGACTCCTCCTAATATATCTGTTTTGAAAAAAAGGAAAACCTATCTAGTCAAAAATTCTTTTCATGTCTTTAAGCTGATCAATATTATAGTCGATAATATATAAATGCAATTCGTTATTCAAGCAGTTAGTTAAAGTTATTAAAGCGTTTCGTAAAGCTTGACAAGAAACTTGTTGTCTTACCTGATCAATTACTATTTGTTGTTCAAAGCAAACAGTTTCATTTTTAGAATCTTCCAGTTGTTTTAAATTTGCTGAAGCAGCTTTAATGAGATTTTCTTTTTCTTCTTCAATTTGTAGGTATCCGTTTTTTCGAATTTCATTTACTCTTTTTTCAACATCTCGTAACCGAGCTCGAGCCTTCTCAAGTTGATCGGCAGCTCCGTTACATAAATCTTCTGAATTTTGAATAGTTTGACAAATCTTGAGTTTACGATTATCTAATAGATTACTTAATGAAAGTAGATCATCTCTTCTTTAATCCCCGAAATTTGAATAAATAATCTCTTCCCAAACCGAACATGAAATTTTCATTTCATTCGGCTCTCTTGCTCAGTTTTCAGTACCAAGCCTGCCTTTCTGCTTAAGAGGTATGAAACATCTTTTAACTATGAAGACTCTTTTGTCAAGGGGGAATTTTTTTTTTCTTTTTGTTTGACAAAGTTGTTTTTTTCCTTTGAATAATATCTCTTTTGTGTAGGTTGTTAGTTCAATTTCACATAAATTGGGAGATCCCGATTCTTTTATTGTTTCCAGAGATATGAATATTATCTATCTAGTGGAGTAATCTCCAACTATGTCCTTTAACACAACACTAGACACAGTGGTGGAAAGAATACACCCTGTTCTATTCAATTTGGACTTTAAGCAGTTCTGCTTTAACCATTCAACGAACATTCTCCGTACTCATTAATTACGAAATGCGGTAGTACTTCTCTAGTCCCCGTATAGAAGTAATTCGTTGAGATTATGCACTTTTGTATCTTATTGAAAGCGCAGCTGGTTCATCTCAGCTATATTATTCAAAACTACAACTCGCACACACTCCCTTTCCAAAAAATATGAGTATGCCAAACACTACACTTAAATTGATTATATTTGTTTCCAAAATATTAGTATTTAATCGAAAGCCTTCAGCTAAGGGCCAATAGCTTAAATAAACGAAAGAATCAATTACTTTTTTCATATGGTCTCCCCTTATAGATAAAAATTTTGCAAAATCAAAAATTCCGTCATTCCAACACCTTTTGTACTTAGTTTTATTAATTTAGAAAAGTTTATAAATAAACAGCTCAATTTTTGGTATTTATGATCTCATTACTTATTCAGAGAGTAACAGTAGAAAACTTTTGTTTCGAGGCAGCCCCTCCAGGACAAGTAATTCCGTAGAGGGGAAGATTGAATTCTCAAACAAAAGGATTAGCAAATAGCAGTGCTAAAGCAACAACTAACCCATAAATAGTTAAAGCTTCCATAAATGCTAAACTTAACAATAATGTACCTCGTATTTTACCTTCTGCTTCAGGTTGTCTCGCAATACCCTCTAGAGCTTGACCGGCAGCAGTCCCTTGGCCAACACCCGGCCCAATAGAAGCAAGTCCGACGGCTAACCCAGCAGCAATAACAGAAGCGGCAGAAATAATAGGATTCATAATAATCTCCTTTTACTTAAAAAAATGTATTGAATAGTTGATAATACTAAAAACCTAGTTAGTATACTTTTTTTCAGCTTAGTCCATTGAATATTTTATTAAGATTGGATTCCTATAAATGATTTAATCATGATTTTCTAAGGATTCACCTATATAAGCTGCAGCGAGAGTCGCAAAAATGAGAGCCTGAATTCCGCTTGTGAATAATCCTAGAAACATTACAGGTATAGGAACAACTAAAGGAACTAGAGAAACAAGAACGGCGACTACTAATTCATCTGCCAAAATATTTCCAAAAAGTCGAAAACTAAGTGATAAAGGCTTGGTAAAATCTTCTAAGATATTAATTGGTAACAATATTGGAGTTGGTTGAATATATTTACCAAAAAAACTTAATCCTTTTTTTGAAAGACCCGCATAGAAATAGGCTACTGACGTAAGTAAAGCTAAAGCAACTGTAGTATTAATGTCATTTGTAGGTGCAGCCAATTCGCCGTGCGGTATTTGAAAAATACCCCAAGGAACAAGAGCACCGGACCAGTTAGAAACAAAGATAAAAAAAAATAAGCTTCCAATAAAAGGAAGCCAAGAAACATAATGTTCCTCGCCAATTTGAGTTCTGGTCAAATCCCGAAGAAATTCAAGAATGTATTCAGCAAAATTTTGTTTTCCGGTTGGAATAGTTTGCGGATCTCGAATAGTTATAATAGCGAAACCTAGTAAAATAGCAATAACAAACCAAGAAGTTATAAGTACTTGTCCATGAGCTTGAAACCCGCCTATTTGCCAATACAAGTGTTGGCCTACCTCTACACCAGAAATTTCTCCAAAATGATTGAAATTATTTAGTATACTAATACTATTTTGCAATATGTTCATATTATCCTTTTTCAAAAAAATCACTTATTTTTTTCTGAAGGAATGATTTCTGAATTTTCACTAAAAAAAAAAAAAAAAAGAAAGAGCGAGCTTTGCGCTTACTTCGAAAAATGATTTGACTAATTATTATAACCAGAAGAAACAGCTGACATTAATTTGTTCAGAATTAATCCAACGGATCCACGGGCATCATCATTGGCTGGAATTGGAATATCTACGAAATCTGGATCACAATTGGTATCAACTAAACTAATTGTAGGAATGCCCAGCGCTCTGCATTCTCTAACAGCAGTAGATTCCTTTTGTTGATCAACGATTATTACAATATCAGGTAACTTTTTCATATAGAAAATTCCTTCTAAATACTGTTGTAGAAGTTCTAATTGCTTTTCAATAAGTGCAATTTCTTTTTTCGTACGTCTTCGATGGAACAGCCCTGACTTATATTTTTGTTTCAAATTTCTAAACCTCTCAAGTTTTTCTTTTGTGGTAGACCAATTCGTTAACAAGCCACCCTGCCATTTGTAGTTGATATAATGACATCCAGTTTTTTTAGCAGTTGATGCTATTAAATCAGCTGCATACCCTTTCGTGCCAACTAGAAGGAATTCCTTTCGTTTTCTCGCGGCATCCATTAAAAGATCGCAAGCTTCAGATAAAAAAAGAATTGTTCGAACTAGATTGATAATATGTAAATTTCCACGTTCAGTCAAAATATAACAACGCATTTTCGGATTCAACTCATTTTTTTGATGTCCGAGATGAACTGCTACTTTTATCATATCTTTGAAAACATTCTTTTTAGAAACACGCCTTTTTTTTTTGAAAACGTTTGTCATGTTTTGCTTTTCTCTTCTCTAAAAGAATTTCCATTCCTACGGAATCTATGACTTTTCTAAATTTTTAGTTTTCTATTCTAAAAAAAGAATAGAAAAAAAAAAAAAAAACGAAGATTTTTTTGTTTAGTTTCGCTTTTTGAAACCTTTTGATTTTTTTTTTTTCCATTTTCCAGTACCGGCGGGTATTTTACTACTGAGAATCAAATTTTCCTTCAGTCCTTTCAACCAATCAATCCGACCTTGAAAAGCAGCTTTAGCTAAAACTCGAGTAGTTTCCTGAAAACTGGCCTCCGATATAAAACTTGTAGTTTCAAAAGATGATTTTGTTATCCCCAAAATTTTTGTTTGATAGTGGATTACCTCGTCGAAAGCCCGATCTAGTTTTTGTGCTCGCGAAAAGAAAACGAGCTCTCCTGGTAAAAAAACATTAAGCATTACGTCCTTAGACACAAGTACTCTTGAGGTCATTTGCTGTATAATAAGCTCTAAGTGTTTCTCACATATATGTACTCCTTGAGATTGATAAACTTTTTGTATTTGATTGACTAAATGAATTTGACCTTGCGTCAAAGTTATTTTAGTACTTATGACTAAACCCCAAAAACTTCCAAGAGTTATTGTCATATCTTGGTTCCATTTTCGAAAGCTATTTTCTAAACTTTGTACTACAGGATTTTTTGAATGTGCCTCTAAAAATTGTTCCACTTTTGGAAGACCTCGTGTTATATCACTAGATTGAAATCTTTCATACAAATAGGTTATTAACGAATTTCCTTGGTTAATAATTTCTGCGTAATTACCATGAATAGTAGATTTTGGAGTAGCCAAGTAGGGTTTAGCTAATCGCACTATTAAAGATTTTTCACGAATAACGATAATTTGTCCTGATTCTGAAAATGATTCATTTCTTGATATAGCAAATTTTTGCCAAAGCAATTGGCCAAGATTTTTTATTGGAAATTTTTGCTCACAGTTCTTTTTTGAATTTGAAAAAAAAGTAATTCTTTTTGTTGGAGATTCCCAAAATTTGCTATTTTCGTCCATAATATAACATTTAGGGGCTTCGAAAAGTTTTAAATAGTTGTAAAGACTCTTAAACAATCTTTTCTTACAATTTAGAAAAACTTTATGAATACGATATAAATGCCCTAAAAAACTTACTTCTTCAAATTCGTTTATGATATCTAAAGTTTGTAATAGTTTTATTTGAAAATAATCAGATGTTGCTAGAATAATCCAAGACAAACTTTTATCTTCCTTAGATAATGAACGAAAAGTTGCTGTATACTTTTTGCTGGAAGATAAAAGTTTAGCTTGATGAAAAAATATTACTAAATTTTTTAGATTGTGTTTTTGATTTATCGGAGTCAAACTAAGTTCAATCATGTCGATAATAATCTTCTTTGTTCGTATGGACGTAATACATGTATAAGCCCTAGGTTCCCTAGGTTTTATCGATTTGTTTTCCCAAATCAAAATTAAACAATTCCAAATCAGATGAACATTCGTTTTGAGATTTTTGATTTCATGGAAAAAATTGTTCTCTTTTATATGTAACTTGTTTTCTTCTCTAAAAAGATCTGTACAAAAGCGTACTTTTGATGAATTCTTAGGTTTTTGATATTCTAGGGTGGTTTGTAGTAATACAAATGATTTTTTCTTGTAAGCCCTTTTTTTTTGAAAATAGTTCCTTTCTAGTTGCAATTCTTTAAAAATATTTTTTTGTTTGCGTCTAAATATGTGTAAAGATTTTTTGATCTTTCTATAGCTATAAAAATAGATGTTTATGGATAATATTTTAGCAAAAATAGTTGGTTTTTTTTTGTGAAATTGGACTAGTCCAAAAACTTGTTTTTTTTTATTACCGATTTTTTGTGTGTCTACTCGACAAAAAATATGATCAAGCAAGAAAAATTTGTTAGACGAATAAATACATTCTAGAAATTCTGAGTTCACAATCTTATATTGAGAATTGTTCCATATATAGAAACTTGTATTTCTATTCAAAAGACCATTTCGGGAAATTTTTAGAATACAATTAGGAAAAAGTAGTCTATGTTCCTTTTTTTGTCTTTTTGAAACAGTAAGCAATGGAACCAGAATGCGATTTGTTTGTTTCTTTCCTTTAATATTGCAATCAAAATTATCCAAAAATTTTGGAATAGAGATAAAAAATTTATTTTGAATGAATTTTTCTTCGGAACGATAAAAGGACAAATTTTGTAGTAAATTGTCTACAGAAGAGTCGAAATCATTTTGCTGTTTGGTAATCAGCAAGGGAATAGTTACTTGATCTTGATCTTTAGGAAACGGAAAAGCTAGTCTTGGTTTGCATATAGTTCCTGATAATATCCATAAATGACCCGCTTCAAGTGTACAATGAACATTACCTTGGACATTTTTTGGTTCATGCCATAGAAGAGTACTCCAGTGCATTTCTCCGTTTAATTCTGAATATATATATTTAATAACTTTTTCCTTTAAAAAAGAAATTTTAGTATGAATTTCAGCAATAAGTTGTTCCGATTCTACATTTTGGTAATTTTGAACAAAAATCCAACTTTTTGTTGGAATAATCGAATAATCCAACTTATCACCACTATCCTTTATAATTAAAAATAAACTTTTAGAACAAATATAAGCAGGATGCCCATAATATGTACGAATAGGATAAACTAACTTTGGATTGAATTGAATCCTTCCGTTGAAAGGCGCTCGTATAGTTCCTGCGATATTACCTGTAAAAACTCCTCCGGTATGAAAAGTCCTTAATGTTAATTGAGTTCCCGGTTCCCCGATAGATTGACCGGCAATAATACCTACTGCTTCTCCCAATTCGATCAAGTTATTGTGACTAAGACTTTGACCATAACATAATTGACAAATCCAAGATAGACTTTTGCAAGTAAAAGGACTTCGTATAGATATTGATTGGACCGAAAGACTGACGAATTGCTTAAAAAGTCCAGCACTAATTTCTTGATTGCGCGTAGCAACACATCTTTTATTTATATATACATGATCTGCTAATACACGCCCCATTATCTTGTTCAAAAAATTGATTTTTCCGATCTTTGTATGGGGACTATAAAAAATACCTTGAGTACTACCACAATCAATTTTACGTACAACTATATGTTGTACGACTTCAACAAGTCTACGTGTAATATAGCCAGCATCCGCTGTTCGTATAGCAGTATCCACAACTCCTTTACGAGCTCCATAGGAGGAAATTATATATTCTGTTAAAGAGAGCCCTTCCTGGAAATTGCCCTGAATGGGTAGATCCACGATTTTTCCTTGGGGATCTGACATTAACCCTCGCATACCTAGTAATTGGTGAACTTGAGATTTATTTCCCCGAGCTCCCGAGAAAGACATCATATAGACTGGATTCAAAGGTTCTATTATATGAAATTTAGGGTGCATTTCTTCTTTCAAAAATTCACTTGTAGTATGCCATCTTTCCATTAATTGACGTAATGTTTCGACTGTATGCAAATTGCCGAGAATATTTTGCTTTTCCGAATAAAAAGCTTGTTGGTCTTCTTCTTTAACAAGCCATCCTTTCGATGGCACTGCTAAAAGATCATCAATTGCTAATGAAAAAGATGCTTCAGTAGCTTGGTGAAACCCCAAAAATTTCAATTGATCCAAAATATGCGATGTACATGTCATTCCCAAGAGATCAATTAATTTTTGAATAAGCTCTTTCATGGCAGTTATATCCATCACTTTATTATAAAAATGAACTTGGTTTTTTTGTTTCATAACAAGAAACCTCCGCAATTATCTAATTCAGCAAAGTATTCCAGTCCTCAAATAAAAGACCTCCTTGATCTCTCTGTACACATAAAAGATAAGAGATTTAGAAAGCGGGCGTCGTTTGAGAGGATTCAAAAAGCTTTGAGGTTGTTTTTATAGCATTTTTGATTTCTCGATTGAAAAGAACACGACCTACGGTCGTTCGAATATATATACAAATAATTTGTTCCATTCGATCGTTTTGAGTCACATAATGTTCATAAATTTGCTGAGATAAGCCCTTAGGGTGATATTGAATTTCAATAGGGACTTCTCGGGCTGTTGGGGTAAGAATACTTCCATTTGCTACTTTCCATTTCAACCATAAAGGGTTGTTTAATTGGACTTGTTTTTTTTGAAATGCTATGAACACATGATTAAAACTTAAGAAATAAGTATTCTTTTTTCTAAAAAAAATGATCTCTTTTGATTGAAATGGGTGATATCTTATTTCGTAAATATCTTGTGGTTTTTCAACAGTTAATATATAAAGTCCAAGAAGCATATCTTGTGTTGGTATTGTAATAGGACTTCCATGACTTGTAGATAAAATATTTGTATAAGAAAACATAAGTAAACGGGCTTCTACAATAGCTTCTGGAGATAAAGGTACATGAACAGCCATTTGGTCTCCGTCAAAGTCTGCATTAAATCCCGTACAAACTAATGGATGTAAACGAATGGCATGCTCTTTTACTAGAATTGGTTGAAACGCTAATATTCCAAATTTGTGGAGAGTAGGTGCTCGATTTAACAATACAGGGTGCCCCAGCATTACTTTTTTAAGTATTTTCCAAACAATGTTTTTCCGTTTTTGAATCAAATTTTTAGCAGCTCTCAGATTGGAAGCAAAACCTCGTCCAATAAGACTACGAATTAAAAAAGGTTGAAAAAGCTTGATTGCCATTTCTCGAGGTAACCCACATTGATGCAATGCCAGAGAAGGACCCACTATAATAACGGATCGACCTGAATAATCTACTCGTTTTCCAAGTAAATTTGTACGAAATCTTCCTTCTTTACCCGCAATCACATCCGAAAATGACTTATATGGTCTATTATGAAAATTTCTCGGTTGTCCGACGGTTCTATCATTGTCTAGAAGTGCATCTACGGCTTCTTGGAGTAATCGTTTTTGAAGAGTCAAGAAATCTCCTGTTGAATAAAAGGGACCGCCTTGCATTTCGAAACTAGTTTGAAGATTCTTATTCCGAATAAGAACTTTTTGATAAAGTTTATTCAAATCTGACTCCACAACCATTTGTTGACCCAAAGCAAAAATAGGTCTTAATTCGGGGGGAAGAACTGGTAATAAACATAGAACCATCCATTCTGGTTGGATTTTTGCTTGGATCAAATATTTAGCAAATTTTATGCGTCTGCTCAAAAAATGGTTTCTTTGTTGTATTTTGTTTTTACCTCTTTGAATTTTGTAATTTTTTAAGAGCTTTTTCCATTCAATATATGACTGATCCAGAAGAATACGAAGATCCAAACCAGTTAATTGTTTCTGTATAGCATTTCCACCAATAGCTATTTCTCTTTCTTGAAATTCGACAAAATTCCAACCAGAAATATAAGGAACAATAAAATCCATCCACGATGGAATGTCTTCATGTTGTAATAGACCCCGGAATCGTGATATAGTAGGTCTATTAGTTGTGGGCCTAGCAAGAAAAATATTTGGATAGATTATCTATCTCCCTCTAGAATCGGACGTGAAAGTTATCTTTTCATACGACTCAAGTCACTCTAAAAAGTTTTGGTAAAAAACTTCTCTTTAGCTTGGATAAGCAAAAGAAAACTATCCAAAAAAGTACCCATTGCTCACGTTCTAAAATTAGCAAAATTTCAAAATAGAATTATTGAGTAGTCTTTTCCCAATAGTTTTTTTCGAAAAAAAATTTTTTAGACTTGGGGTTTACTTGTCTGTTGTTCGTTTTTTTTTTTTTGAACTTAATCTTTTAGGTCTCTGTCCCACTTCGATGGTTAGAATACTTATGAAAAGTTATATGCAACGATTATATTTCTATAACCATAGCTAGCGTCTATTTTAGAGAGGAAACTGATTCAACTTTAAGAGACTAATCCCTATTTACCGAAGCCAAAAAGCAGATAAAACCTTGGACTAATTTCTATTTCTCACTATTTTCTAAGCTTCATGGTATTCATTCTGAGGAAGACATGTCAGAATTGAGAGCATTCTAATGATAGCTAGAATGACAGTTTGGTCTGTATAGTCGGAACTTAGGATCAAGTCACACGTTGCAGTATACTAGGTCTTTTATTTCGGAATTTTTTTTCCCAATTAACATCGCGATATAACTAGGGATGCGTTTGAAATACCAGATATGAGTTACTGGACATACTAATTGAATGTACCCCATTCGGTATCTTCGAACTCGAGAGTCTACAAGTTCAACTCCACAATGTTCACAAATGGAAGTTTTTTTCTTTTTCCGATCTCCAAAGGGGAAGCCTTTCTTTTCTTCTCCAGGCTTTTTTTCACAAGCACAAACTCCATTTTTCACGGGTCCAAAAATCCGTTCACAAAATAATCCGTTTCTTTTTGGTTTATTTGTTACTAAGTCGATAGTCCTTGGATTGAGTACTTGTCCAACCTTTTCTCCATTGGGTAAAGTTTTTTCACACCAAGCACGAATCTGTTCAGGCGAAACTAATGTAATTCTCAGTTTTTGATGTTTTTTCTTTGAGTCAATCATAAGCAATTTGATTGAAATTGAATTTATTTTCTATCTGAAAGTTTTTTTCTGATATAATAGTATGATTCAATTCTAAAGCTAAAGATCGTAATTCTCGAATAAGCACGCGAAAGGACTCCGTAGCAGTTTCAGCTTTAGGTACTGAATGCCCATCTAATATGGATCTAAGTATTTTAGTACGAGTTTTTAGATGGTCAGATTTGACAGTAAGCATCTCTTGTAAAATAGAAGCAACACCAAAACTTTCTAAAGCCCAAACTTCCATTTCTCCAAGTCGTTGACCTCCTCCTTTTGATTTTCCTTGTACAGGTTGTTGTGTTATCCTTGCATAACTTCCGGTGGAACGGGCGTGCATTTTATCATAAACTTGATGAATTAATTTCATCATATAAGCTTTTCCTACGGTTACAGGTTGTTCCAAAATTTCTCCTGTTTTTCCATCAAAAATCTTGGTTTTTCCAAGATGTTCCAGTTCGAAAACCCATGGATTCACTGTTTGTTCACTAGCTTTGTGAAGTTCATTAAAAACTAATTTTCTAGAAGCTTCTTGCTCATATCTTTCGTCAAAGGGTGGTATTCTATACTGTTTGTTCATTAAGGTTCCTGCTAAACCAAGTAAACATTCAAAAATTTGTCCTACATTCATCCGAGAAGGTACTCCCAAAGGGTTTAATATCATATCTACAGGTTTCCCGTTTTGTAAAAACGGCATTTCTTGCCTAGACAAAACTTTGGAAATAATTCCTTTATTACCGTGCCTTCCGGCGACTTTGTCGCCTACTTGTATTTTACGTTTTTGTAAAATATATACATGCACTTTTTCTGAATCATTCTCCCCAGGGTCAGTTTGATCATTTTTTTCAAAATCATCTTCTATATCATCATCTTCGTGATGGCTTTTTCTTAAATTATCTTGCCATAATGTTTGAAGTTTGATCCAATTTACATCAATAACTCGACCTTTGCCATTTGCTTTTAGACAAGTTTCTTTTGTCCGAGGAGTACAAAAAAGATCTTGTAATAATCTTAGTTCTGGAAAACGCAAGACTTCCTGGGAGGACCGAGGTTTTAATTTGCCCACTAAAACATCACCCGGTTGTATCCAAGAACCTACCCTAACAATACCATTTTCATCCAAATGACGAAGTGAGTAAGCTTCGATTTGAGGTATTTCTTTTGTTAAAATCTCACACTCTGCCATATAAATCATAGTTTCATACCTTGTAATATGAAAAGAAGTAAAAATTTCTTCATAGATAAGACGTTCATTGATAAGGATTGCGTCTTCAAAATTGTATCCTTGCCACGGCATATACGCTACTAATATATTTTTTCCTAAGCAGAGCTCCCCTCCTATTGTGGTCGAACCATCTGCCATAAATTGCCCTCTTTTCACATAGTTACCCTGATTTACTTGAGGTCTTTGATGAATCAAAATATTGCTATTAGAGCGTTGATATATCTCTAAAATTGTTTCTATTGTTTTTCTGTTCAGGGATGACACAATAGTCTTCGAATCAAAATATTCGATTCTTCCTTCTTGAATACTTGTTGCTAAAATTCTTGAATCGAGTGCTAGTTGGCCTTCTAGGCCAGTTCCAACAATGCATTTTTCTGGTTGAAGTAATGGGACAGCTTGACGCTGCATATTTGAACCCATTAAAGCGCGAGTCGCATCATTGTGTTCTAGAAAAGGAATCAGAGAAACTCCAATGGAAAAATATTGTAAAGGCAAAATACTTCTGAAATGGATTTGTTCCCATGCAACAGATAGAAAATCTTGGCGATATTGAGTTGGAGTATTTTTCTTTTCTGGAAGTTTATGATCTACCGCCAACAAATTTTCTAAAGCTATTCGGTAATTTTTATCTTCATTTGGCAATAGATAAGAAACCATATGGTCTTCATTGGATTTTTTCGTTACATTATAGAATGGACTTTTTAAAAAACCAAAATCATCAACGTTTACGGAATTTGCAAGTGAGGCGATAAGCCCGGCATTCTGCCCTTCAGGAGTATTAATTGGACAAAAACGTCCATAATAACTAGGATGAATATCTCGTGCGCGAAAACTAGCAGTTCGCTCCGTTAAACCTCCAGGGCCTAAAAAGCTAACTTTTCTTCCATGAAGTATTTCTGCTAACGGGTTCGTTTGCTCTAAAAATTGTGATAGGGGGTGTAACCCAAAAAAATGTTTCAAAGTTCTTGTTAATTGGGTGGAAATAAATGGAAACTCTGGGAACATTATTTGTTTATTCTGGGTATTTTCAAGTATTTCTATTGTTTGCATATTTTTTTGAATTAAAACTTTCACACGATTTAGAGCTAATCCAACTTCTTTTTTTAAGAAATCTGACACGGAACAGAAATGTCGATTTTGAAGGTGATCGATATTATCGATCGTACCCAAACCATAACTTACTTTAATCAGATAATCTACAATAGCTAATACATCTTGCGGTAATAAAAAAATTTCGTTATCAGGTATATCGAGGTTTAACTTTTGATTTAGATTTCGTCTACCAATTCTTCCTAATTCACATCTTTTTGAAATAAAGTTAGTCAATTTCTTATATAGAAACTCTGAAAAAGCAAAATCACTACTATCGCATTTCATGGATTCGAGTTCTTCATAAAAGGTAAGAATGGGGCCCCCCTTTCGTGAAAGTTTTTGTTTCATTTTTTCGTTCCAAATTAATTCCCAACCTTCAAATCCTGTTAGATTATAAGTATTATAGAGAACCTCTTCAATTTTTAGACCCATAGTGAATAAGAAAACTAAAATAGAAACTTTTTTCTTTCTGCTTATACGAACCCATAGTTTTTTTTTGATATCAATTTCGAATTTCAACCTTTCTCCACAATCAGAGATTAGAGTGCCAGTATATATATTTCCAGCTTTTTTTTGTTCTAAACTATAGTAGATACCGGGACTTCTTATTATTTGATTAACTACGACCCTATAATTCCCATTTATTACAAATGTTCCATGATCATTCATCAAAGGAATATCTCCGAGATATATCATTCTTTTCCTTTTCATTTGTTTCCAATAAAGAAAAATTCCTGGTACATAAAATTTTGAAGAAAATGTAAAACGTTGATATACCGCATTCCTTTCTGTTGTTGGGGGTTCCATGATTTTATAATTTTTACCAAAAAAAAATTTGACTTCTTTTTCAGTATTAGAAATTTGTGGAAAATCAACTAGTTTTTCAAATATATCCTTTTCAATGAAACGGAAAAACCCTTTCATTTGTATTTGACTAAAATCGGGAATTGTAAACATAAACATTTTCTTTTTTTTTAATTCTTTTATATAGAACTCATATAGAGAAAAACTGTTTTTTTTTTATGGATTTGGCACTTAGAAAAAAGAGGTTTTATTTTGACTTGCATTGGTTTTTGTTTTAGACTATAGTAAACACACAAAATCAAGAATGAAACAAACATTATTTTACTAAAAATTGATGGGGTTTGGCGGCATAGCCAAGTGGTAAGGCAGAGGACTGCAAATCCCTGATCCCCCAGTTCAAATCTGGGTGTCGCCTACTTTTTTGTGGTCAAGAAACTTTTTTTCACTATTATTTAATTGAAATCTCCGATCTTTTCTACTTTGCACAATTGTTATTAATTTTCTTATCATTAGTAATAAAAAAGGAAATTTTTTATATGGATATAACCGGTATTGCTTGGGCTGCTTTAATGGTAGTGTTTACCTTTTCGCTTTCACTTGTAGTATGGGGAAGAAGTGGACTCTAAAAAAGAATCTAATGCTTTTTAATACGGGTATATTAGTAGTAGTATCAATCTTTTTTTTGATACGACTACTAATATTTATAAACGAATTTGTAATCAATCAATTGTTTTCGCTGATTGTTTTTACATAAATGATGACTAGAAAAGCAGTAGGAATCGAAATAAAAAGTGCAACAGCAATAAGTGCTAGAATATTGACTTCCATAATCTAATTTTTTAGAATTGTTTTGAATTGAACTTTTTTGAAATCTGTAATTGTTTGAGAATGGACTTAATGGATTAATCCAACTATTTCTTCTTTTTTAAAAAATTTGCTTGTCAGAATGACATATTATACCGTAAAGTAGTTCTATATGCCCATAAGATTTTTGAAGATATAATCGTTTTGAAGATATTATGAATTTAGAAGAAAGGGCCTAACGTTTCAAAAGTAAAAAAAAAAAAATTGCTGCTACCTTGTCATGAAACAAGATATAGGCCGGATAAGGTCTAACATATTATTCTAACAAAAGAAAAATTTGTGAAATGGAAGGAAAAGGAATGCTTTTTATGTCCCGTTATTTAGGACCTCGGTTCAAAATCATACGCCGTCTTAAAACATTACCAGGACTTACGAGTAAAAGACCTAAATATAAAAAACGTGTTCAACGATCTTCTCGACCCTGGTGGAAAAAATCTCAATATCTCGTTTGTTTACAAGAAAAACAAAAAATTCGTTTTCATTATGGCTTAACAGAACGACAATTACGGCAATATGTTCATATTGCTAAAAATGCTCAGGGGTCAACAGGCCAGGTCTTACTTCAATTACTTGAAATGCGTTTAGATAATATTCTTTTTCGATTAGGTATAGCTCGTACTATTCCTGGAGCCAGGCAACTAGTTAATCATAGACATATTTTAGTCAATCATCATATAGTGGATATACCAAGTTATCGTTGTAAACCCCAAGATATTATAACTTTAAAAGGAAAAGATCCAGAAAGACTGAGAATTCGAATGAAAAAAAGTTGGGGTCAACTTTGGAAAAATAGAAATAGAGTACCACATTATTTGACCTTCAATTTGTCACAAAATAAAGGAATAGTTAATAAAATTATAGATACAAAAGATCTTCAATTAAAAATTAAAGAAATGCTAGTTATAGAATATTATTCTCGGCGGATTTAATAAAAAAAAAAAAATGGGGTTTCGATCTTTTCCAAAAGAGAAAAAACGGGAAATGCGGAAAGAGAGGGATTTGAACCCTCGGTAGACATAAGTCTATATAGCATTTCCAATGCTACGTCTTGAACCACTCGACCATCTTTCCTCGGGTAATCTCCTCCCCATAAAAACTTATGGAATTGGAATTTCCTATTCTATTATTTTTGTAGTAAGCATTTCTATGTGATGAAACTCATTCCAAAAGGAACTGAAGCAAAAAAAAAAACAATTTGATCACTATGCCCAGATCTCAAAAAAATGAGAATTTTATAGATAAAACGTTCACAATATTAGCAGATATTATATTAAAAATAATTCCAACGGTTTTAACAGAAAAACAAGCCTTTGCTTACTACAGAGATGGTGTGATTTGACTTTTTGGCCTTTTTTTTTCTTTCGAATAAACGATGTAAGGCCAAAAAACTTATGTTTAGTGAAGGTGAGTCTTTGAAAAAGAGGAACTCCTTCTGTCCTGTATCCCGGATTAATGCGTCTTTGGATCTACATAGTAGAATATTAAGCAAAAGGATACGTATTGTATATACTATATAATATAAATAAATGCATAAAGGAAAGACATTACATATAGGAATCGACCAATGAAAAGCTTCGTTAGATTTGATTTCACTTACTATTTTTTAGTAGCCCTTAATGAGGGTTAATTCGAATGGTTGAGACAATCCAAAACCATCTTGTTTGTATTTCGGATACCAAAAGAACCATCGAATTTTGTTGAAGTGATTAAACCCTGTTTAAAAGTGCAAAGCAGTAAGAACAAACAAAGAGTAGAAGGTGTTGAAAAGACTCTTTCTGAAAAGGATGGCTAGATTTTGATTCAAAACATACTAGTCCCTTCTAATTTTTAGATGTTGCTTATTCTTCTTTTTTTTTTATTATGTAAAAGAAAGGAGGAGCCGTATGAGATGAGAATCTCAAGTACGGTTTTGAACCGGAGATTATTAAAAGTTGAATCAATAAGAACGACCGTAACGAATGTCAGCACAATCAGAAGGAGAATATGCAGAAGCTCTTCAAAATTATTATGAAGCAATGCGATTGGAAGTTGATCCTTATGACCGAAGTTATATATTATATAATATAGGACTTGTACATACTAGTAATGGGGAACATGCCAAGGCTTTGGAATATTATTTCCAGGCATTAGAACGAAATCCAACGTTACCACAAGCCTTTAATAATACAGCTTTGATCTGTCATTACGTGCGTCTATCTGTAGGATAGAATTAAGTTAGTTAAAAACAAACCAAAAGGCTTTCTACATATTGCCACTACTCTTAAATAACAACAGTTGGGCTGTATCAGCTGTAGCAAAAAAAAAAACAAAAGGGTCCCCTACCCGGGTAGGATGCTAAAAAAGCTTATATTTGTTTCTATGGAGAAAGTAATTGAAACTATAAGGGGAAAAAGCACCATAAAGATCAATTTTGAATTTTTGGAGTTGATACAATTAGATCTGCTCATAAAGGGATTTACTTATGTAATAAAGTTTATTCTTTTTCTTTCATAAGTATTGCGCAGTGGTGTAGTATTAGGTCCTAAAGACGGCAAGTAAGTACTTTTCTAAGAAAGTACTTTTTTCAAATTCTATATGGGGATAGGTACCCCTCCCTCTCTCACACAAAGACTTTTTTTTGGAATTCACAAGGTGGTAGGAGAACAGAGAAAACTAAAAATTTAGTAAAGTTTGAAACTCAGTTTAGTAACTTCTGGTCCTGCGATTAGTTTGAATAGATTTCCCCACTTTCGAGTGTTTTTTTTTTTCGTTAAAGGACTCAAGAGTTGATTGAGCCGTATGAGGAAGGAAACTCTCAAGTACGGTTCTAAGGAAAGGAAAATAATAACCTATTCTGACCGAGGAGAACAGGCTATTAACCAGGGAGATCCTGAAGCAGCAGAGGTTTGGTTTGATCAAGCTGCAGAATATTGGAAACAAGCTATACTATTAGCTCCAGCTAATTACATCGAAGCACAAAATTGGTTAAAAATTACAGGACGTTTTGATTGAATATTTTCAGAAAAGGAAAATCGATATTAAAGGAAAGTAAATGTATATGTTATCAATGGGATCTAGACTGTAAAGGGTAGGGGTTGGACCAATTATGTCCACCCCAGGCTTTGTAGAAATTATTTGATAGAATAGACTATATAATTCAAAAATTCAAAAGGCTTTTTTGAATCTGAATAGTCCATTAAGCGCCCCTTTCAATGTGTCATAATAAAAAACGAACACCCGCCCTAGTTCCATTTTCTTTTTCAAATCGTTCCAGTTCTAAATTCGAAAATAAACAAAGAATTGGTTTGAGATTTATCATTTACTAATTCCAGTTGGCGGGTCTCTTTTTTGTTTCATCCTAACAAAGGAGAACTCTATGATTATGCGTTCACCGGAATCAGAAGTTAAGATTATGGTGGAGAGAGATCCTATCAAAACTTCTTTTGAAAAATGGGCTAACCCCGGACATTTTTCAAGGACATTAGCAAAAGGGGATCCTGAAACTACTACTTGGATTTGGAACTTACATGCGGATGCTCATGATTTTGATAGTCATACCGAAGATTTAGAAGAAATTTCTCGCAAAATTTTTAGTGCTCATTTTGGTCAATTAGCGATCATCTTTATTTGGTTAAGTGGTATGTATTTCCATGGGGCTCGTTTTTCCAATTATGAAGCATGGCTCGCGGATCCCACTCATATAAAACCTAGTGCTCAAGTGGTTTGGCCTATAGTAGGTCAAGAAATATTGAATGGGGACGTAGGTGGAGGTTTTAGAGGAATACAGATAACATCTGGATTCTTCCAAATTTGGAGAGCATCTGGAATAACAAGTGAATTACAACTTTACTGTACTGCAATTGGTGGATTGATCTTTGCAGCATTAATGCTGTTTGCTGGTTGGTTTCATTATCACAAAGCTGCTCCAAAATTATCTTGGTTCCAAGTAGAATCTATGTTAAATCACCATTTAGCAGGGTTATTAGGACTTGGTTCGCTATCTTGGGCAGGGCACCAAGTACACGTATCTTTACCTATTAACCAACTTCTAGATGCTGGAGTGGACCCTAAAGAGATACCACTGCCTCATGAATTTATTTTAAACCGCGACCTTTTAGTTCAACTTTATCCTAGTTTTTCTAAAGGCTTGACTCCCTTTTTTACACTGAATTGGTCTGAATATTCCGAAATTTTAACGTTTCGGGGGGGTTTAAACCCAATAACAGGAGGATTGTGGTTGACTGATATTGTACACCATCATTTAGCTATTGCCGTTATTTTTCTGATAGCTGGCCATATGTATAAAACCAATTGGGGTATTGGGCATAGTATACAGGAAATTTTAGAAGCTCATAAGGGCCCATTTACAGGAGAGGGGCATAAAGGTCTTTATGAAATATTAACTACCTCATGGCATGCTCAATTAGCTCTTAACTTGGCTATATTAGGGTCTTTGACTATTGTTGTAGCTCATCATATGTATTCTATGCCCCCTTATCCTTATCTAGCCATTGACTATGGTACTCAACTTTCTTTATTCACACATCACATGTGGATTGGCGGGTTTATCATCATTGGTGCCGCAGCACATGCGGCGATTTTCCTAGTTAGAGATTATGATTCAACTACTTCTTATAATAATTTATTCGATAGAGTTCTTCGACATCGTGATGCAATTATATCGCATCTAAACTGGACATGTATATTCTTAGGCTTTCATAGTTTTGGTCTATATATTCATAATGATACTATGAGTGCATTAGGGCGTCCTCAAGATATGTTTTCGGATACTGCTATACAATTACAACCAATATTTGCTCAATGGTTACAAAATACTCACGTAACAGCACCTAGGTTTACAGCTCCTGCTGCAACAGCAAGTACAAGTTTCACTTGGGGAGGCAATGATTTGGTAACAGTAGGTACTAAAGTAGCTTTGTTACCGATTCCTTTGGGAACTGCAGACTTTTTAGTTCACCACATTCATGCTTTTACAATTCATGTAACTGTATTAATCTTACTCAAAGGTGTTTTATTTGCGCGCAGTTCCCGTTTGATACCCGATAAAGCGAATCTTGGTTTTAGATTTCCTTGTGATGGACCTGGAAGAGGAGGAACCTGTCAAGTATCTGCATGGGATCATGTTTTTTTAGGTTTATTCTGGATGTACAATGCAATTTCTGTTGTTATATTTCATTTTAGTTGGAAAATGCAATCGGACGTTTGGGGTAATATAAGCACTCAGGGAGTAGTAACTCATATCACGGGGGGAAACTTTGCACAAAGTTCCGTTACAATTAATGGGTGGCTTCGTGATTTTCTATGGGCACAAGCTTCTCAAGTAATTCAATCTTATGGTTCTGCGTTATCCGCATATGGCCTTTTCTTTTTGGGTGCTCATTTTGTTTGGGCTTTTAGTTTAATGTTTTTATTTAGCGGTCGGGGGTATTGGCAAGAACTTATAGAATCAATTGTATGGGCCCATAACAAATTGAAAGTTGCTCCTGCTATCCAGCCTAGAGCCTTAAGCATTGTACAAGGGCGTGCTGTAGGAGTGGCTCATTATCTCCTGGGAGGAATTGTCACAACATGGTCGTTCTTCCTAGCAAGAATTATTGCAGTAGAATAATAGCGGATGTAACCATTATGATATCAAGATTTCCGAAGTTCAGTCAAGGTTTGTCCCAAGACCCGACTACTCGTCGTATTTGGTTTGGTATTGCAACTGCACATGACTTTGAGAGTCATGATGATATTACGGAAGAACAATTGTATCAACAAATATTTGCTTCCCATTTTGGTCAATTAGCTATAATCTTTCTATGGACTTCTGGAAATTTGTTCCATGTAGCTTGGCAAGGTAATTTTGAGTTTTGGATAAATGACCCTTTACACGTAAGACCTATTGCTCATGCTATTTGGGATCCTCATTTCGGTCAACCGGCTATAGAAGCTTTTACTCGAGGAAGCGCTCCTGGGCCGGTCAATATTGCTTATTCCGGTCTTTATCAATGGTGGTATACAGTTGGATTACGTACTAATGAAGATCTTTATACTGGAGCTCTTTTTTTAATATTTCTTTCTACTGTTTTTTTAATAGCAGGTAGATTTCATTTACAATCGAAACGGAAACCAAGTATCTCATGGTTCAAAAATGCGGAATCACGTCTTAATCATCATTTGTCAGGGCTTTTTGGAGTAAGTTCTTTAGCTTGGACAGGACATTTAGTTCATGTAGCTATTCCAGAATCAAGGGGGATCCATGTGCGATGGGTTAATTTTTTAAGTGTTTTACCATATCCTCAAGGGTTAGGTCCTCTTTTCTCGGGTCAGTGGAATTTGTATTCTCAAAATCCGGATTCTAATAGTCATTTATTTGGCACTTCGCAAGGGGCCGGAACTGCTATTCTAACTCTTCTTGGTGGATTTCATCCGCAAACTCAAAGTTTATGGTTGACTGATATAGCTCATCATCATTTAGCTATTGCCTTAATCTTTTTTCTCGCTGGTCATATGTATAGAACCAATTTTGGGATTGGACATAGTATAAAAGATATTTTAGAAGCTCATATGCCTCCGGGAGGAAAGTTAGGTCGCGGGCATAAGAGTCTTTACAATACAATCAATAATTCTCTTCATTTTCAGTTAGGTCTTGCTTTAGCCTCTTTAGGGGTAATTACTTCTTTGGTAGCTCAACACATGTATTCTTTACCTGCTTATGCCTTTCTAGCACAAGACTTTACTACCCAAGCTGCGCTATATGCTCATCATCAATACATTGCTGGATTCATCATGACAGGGGCTTTTGCCCATGGGGCTATTTTTTTCATACGGGATTATAATCCGGAACAAAATCAGGATAATGTTTTGGCAAGGATGTTAGATCATAAAGAAGCAATAATTTCTCATCTAAGTTGGGTTAGTTTATTTCTTGGTTTTCATACGTTAGGGTTATATGTGCATAATGATGTTATGCTAGCTTTTGGTACTCCGGAAAAACAAATATTGATTGAACCTATTTTTGCTCAGTGGATACAATCTGCTCACGGTAAATCTTTATATGGATTTGACGTACTCTTAGCTTCAACAAAGGGACCAGCATTTGCTGCTGGAAAAAGTATATGGTTGCCGGGTTGGTTAAACGCTATTAATGATAAAAATAATTCACTATTCTTACCAATTGGTCCCGGCGATTTTTTGGTTCACCATGCTATTGCTTTAGGTTTGCATACAACTACATTAATTTTAGTAAAAGGTGCTTTAGATGCACGAGGTTCTAAACTAATGCCCGATAAAAGAGATTTTGGTTATAGTTTTCCTTGTGATGGTCCAGGACGAGGTGGTACCTGTGATATTTCAGCGTGGGATGCTTTTTATTTAGCAGTTTTCTGGATGTTGAATACTATTGGATGGGTTACTTTCTATTGGCATTGGAAGCATCTAACTTTATGGCAGGGGAATGTAGCACAATTTAATGAATCTTCTACTTATTTAATGGGATGGTTAAGAGATTATCTTTGGTTAAATTCTTCCCAACTTATTAATGGATACAACCCTGTTGGTATGAACAGTTTATCTGTCTGGGCATGGATGTTCTTATTTGGGCATCTTGTTTGGGCTACTGGATTTATGTTTCTGATCTCTTGGCGTGGATATTGGCAGGAGCTTATTGAAACTCTTGCGTGGGCTCATGAAAAAACGCCTTTAGCAAACCTAGTTCGATGGAAAGATAAACCTGTAGCTCTTTCTATTGTCCAAGCACGATTAGTTGGATTGTCTCACTTTTCTGTAGGGTATATATTTACTTATGCAGCCTTTTTAATTGCTTCAACTTCAGGTAAATTTGGTTAATTAACGAAACAACTCCTAAACAAAAAAATTCAATTGAATAAAAATTAGTAATCACCCTTATCTTTAGAATCTGATCGATCTTTTATTTTTTTTATAGTTAGAAACTATGGCAAAAAAAAGTCTTATTGAAAGAGAAAAAAAACGTCAACGGTTAGAACAGAAATATCGTGCAATTCGCGAGTCTTTAAAGAAAAAGGAAGCCTTTTTTTTCTCACAGGAAAAAATGATTTGTAAAATCCAATCTTTACCACGTAATAGTGCACCAACACGTCTTCATCGTCGTTGTTTTTTGACTGGAAGGCCGAGAGGGTTTTATCGAGACTTTGGATTTTGTGGACATGTATTTCGTAAAATGGCTCATGCTTGTTTATTACCTGGTATAATCAAATCAAGTTGGTAGGCATAGTATAAAAAAGCGTCGAAGATACTTCGACGCTTTTTTCTTTTCTAGGAGGTTTTTCTTTTATGGAAGGTAGACAATAGCGCGGAGTAGAGTAGCCTGGTAGCTCGCAAGGCTCATAACCTTGAGGTCACGGGTTCAAATCCCGTCTCCGCCAAGATGGTTATTTTGTGGGCGGATAGCGGGAATCGAACCCGCGTCTTCTCCTTGGCAAAGAGAAATTTTACCATTCAACCATATCCGCAAGGTATTAAGGAAACAAGACATATTATGTCTTATTAATATGTCTTATTCTTATTAATATGTTTTCTATATTGTTATTTTATATTACTATTTTTCAATCCGTTCAATTATTTTTTGCTTTTTACTTATTAAGTTTGTGAGTTATATAAAAGAATTTAGGACGCCTACAGAAATAACTAATCCAATCCATAATGAGACAGCAGAAAATAGAATATTTTTATTACCTGACCAACCTTCTGGGAAAGCGAAAGCGATAGGTACGCCTATAAGTAATAGAAAGGAAATTGCGATTAATGCAAACATAGTCAGTTGAAAAGCAATAGTCATAATTTTGATAAAATCCAACATAAACTATACCATTTGATCCTTATTTGATCGAATTAGAATGAAATCTAATATGTAAAAATTGCACCCCTTTTTTTTTTGAAATGAAATAAGATTTTTTTCTAGAGAAGACTTTAGGAGAGATGGCCGAGTGGTTTATGGCTCCGGTCTTGAAAACCGGCATAGGTTACAAACTATCGGGGGTTCGAATCCCTCTCTCTCCTTTTGTTTGGAATAAAAGAAATTAAATTCAAAATTACCAAAAGAAAAAGAATGGGATAACCATTCTTTTTCTTTTATGTTTGGGTTTAGTTTAGAGGGGTCATAAACAGGACAGGTTCTAAATCTCGGTCAATCCCCTTTTCAAAACCTGCTGCGGCTGCACGAGCTCTTCCCGCATGCCACAAATGACCTACAAAGAAAAAAAACCCTAGAACAAAATGCGAAGTAGCTAACCAGCTTCGGGGAGAAACAAAATTTACTGCATTTATTTCAGTAGCCACACCGCCTACTGAGTTTAAAGAACCTAAAGGAGCATGCGTCATATATTCGGCTGAACGCCGTTCTTGCCAAGGTTGTATATCTTTTTTTAATTTATTAAGGTCTAAACCATTAGGACCTCTAAGAGGTTCTAACCAAGGGGCCCGAAGATCCCAAAAACGCATAGTCTCCCCACCAAAAATAATTTCCCCAGTAGGGGAACGCATAAGATATTTACCCAATCCAGTTGGTCCTTGGGCAGATCCTACACTAGCTCCAAGACGTTGGTCTCTAACTAAGAAAGTAAAAGCTTGAGCTTGAGAAGCTTCTGGGCCAGTAGGCCCATAAAACTCGCTGGGATACGCTGTATTATTAAACCAAACGAAACAGCAAGCAATAAAACCAAACAAAGAAAGAGCCGCTAAGCTATATGATAGATAAGCTTCGCCAGACCAAACAAAAGCACGACGAGTCCATGCAAAAGGTTTAGTTAATATGTGCCAAATACCACCGAAGAAACAAATTGAACCCAACCAGAAATGTCCTCCAATTAAATCTTCCATATTGTTTACACTAACAATCCATCCTTCTCCTCCAAAAGGAGATTTCAGTAAATAACTAAAAATAGTATTGGGGTTAAGGGTCATATTTGTTATTTTTCTTACATCTCCACCACCCGGAGCCCAGGTATCATATATACCTCCAAAATAGAGAGCTTTTAGCACGAGAAGAAAAGAACCAGCACCGAGTAAGATGAGATGAATACCCAAAATGGTAGTCATTTTATTTCTATCCTTCCAAGCATAACCGAAAAAAGGAAAAGACTCTTCTAACGTTTCAGGACCTATAAGGGCGTGGTAAAGACCACCGAAGCCTAGAACGGCAGAAGAAATTATATGAAGTACTCCTGATACAAAAAAAGAAAAAGTGTCGACAACATCTCCACCAGGACCTACTCCCCACCCTAGAGTAGCGAGATGAGGAAGTAAAATTAACCCTTGTTCATACATAGGTTTTTCAGGTATAAAATGAGCCACCTCGAAAAGGTTCATAGCTCCGGCCCAGAACACAATTAGTCCAGCATGAGACACGTGAGCTCCAAGTAATTTACCAGATAAATTGATTAGTCTAGCATTACCGGCCCACCAAGCAAACCCTGTAGTTTCTTGATCACGACCAGCTAAAGTAAGAGTTCCATTAAAGAGCGTTTCCACGGGGTAAAACCTCCTCGGGGAATATAAGGTTTTCATGAGGCTGATCTTGAGCCGCCATCCAGGCTCGAATACCTTCATTCAGGAGGATATTTTTTGTATAGAAAGTCTCAAATTCAGGGTCTTCCGCTGCGCGGATTTCTTGGGAAACAAAGTCATAGGCACGTAAGTTTAGAGCTAAGCCTACAACTCCAATAGCACTCATCCATAAACCAGTTACAGGTACAAATAACATGAAAAAATGTAACCAACGTTTATTAGAAAAAGCAACTCCAAAAATCTGGGACCAAAAACGATTAGCCGTGACCATGGAATAAGTTTCTTCGGCTTGAGTCGGGTTAAATGCACGGAATGTGTTTGCCCCGTCTCCGTCTTCAAATAAAGTATTTTCTACAGTAGCACCGTGAATAGCACATAGCAGAGCAGCTCCTAAAACCCCGGCAACTCCCATCATGTGAAACGGGTTTAAGGTCCAATTATGAAAACCTTGGAAAAAAAGGATAAATCGGAAAATAGCAGCAACTCCAAAACTGGGAGCGAAAAACCAACCAGATTGACCTAAAGGATAGATTAAAAAAACTGAAACAAAAACAGCAATTGGAGCAGAAAATGCAATTGCATTATATGGTCGTAATTGTACAGATCTAGCAAGTTCAAATTGGCGTAACATGAAACCTATTAAACCGAAAGCACCATGCAGAGCTACGAAGGTCCATAGACCACCTAATTGACACCAACGCGTGAAATCCCCTTGTGCTTCAGGGCCCCATAATAGAAGAAGTGAATGTGCTAAACTATTAGCGGGAGTAGAAACTGCAGCTGTTAAAAAATTACAGCCTTCTAAATAGGAACTAGCTAGTCCGTGAGTATACCACGAAGTCACAAAGGTTGTACCAGTGAACCATCCACCCAAGGCGAAATAAGCACAAGGAAAAAGTAATAGACCAGACCAACCTATAAAAATGAACCGGTCTCTGCGTAGCCAATCATCCAGAGTATCCAAAAATGTTTTTTCCTCTTTGGAAAAGTTTCCAAGTGCTATAGTCATTATTATCCTCCTTTTTTAAACATTTTGTTCATTTTCTTTTTTTGATTTTTGATTGAATTTGAATATAAAGACAAAAGAATTAATGAGCAAAAATCGATAAAAATACTTATCTACTTTACCATTATAAGAAAAAATTAGAATTCAAAAGTAAAAATTAACAAGGGTTCTTAATTTTTAGGATATACTTATAATGAAGGCTAAAGTCCATTATCGGATTTGAACCGATGACTTACGCCTTACCATGGCTTTACTCTACCACTGAGTAAAAAGGGCTTCATTTTTTTGGCTGCAAGCAAGTAAATGACAAACAAAAGAACAAAAGAAAATTATAACCTATACAATATTTTTTGATTTATAAGGAATATCTCTTTGTTGTAGTGTAATTAAATAAAAATTTAATAAAATTAATCACTCAAAAATTTTGTTTATGAAATTAGCTTATTGGATGTATGCCGGTCCTGCTCATATTGGAACTTTACGAGTAGCTAATTCATTTAAAAATGTGCATGCTATTATGCATGCTCCTTTGGGAGATGATTATTTCAATGTAATGCGTTCTATGCTAGAGAGGGAAAGAAATTTTACTCCAGCGACAGCTAGTATTGTAGATCGTCGTGTTTTAGGACGTGGATCTCAAAAAAAAGTAGTAGATAATCTACTTCGGAAAGATAAAGAAGAAAATCCTGATTTGATTATATTGACACCTACGTGTACTTCAAGTATTTTACAAGAGGATTTACAAAATTTTGTAGATAGAGCATCTGTAATATCTGATTCAAATATTATTTTGGCGGATGTAGACCATTATCAAGTAAATGAAATTCAAGCAGCAGATAGGACTTTAGAGCAAGTTGTTCGCTTTTATTTATCGAAACAAAAAAAAGAAAAATTAGACCGATTTTTGACGGATGTGCCTTCTGTAAATATCATCGGTATTTTTACTTTGGGGTTTCATCATCAACATGACTGTCGTGAGTTAAAACGTTTATTTCAAGATCTCAATATACAGATAAATCAAGTAATCCCTGAAGGGGGGTCTGTCGAAGATTTGCAAAATTTACCAAAAGCTTGGTTAAATTTGGTGCCTTATCGTGAAATAGGGTTAATGACAGCTTTTTTTTTGAAAAAAGAATTTGGAATGCCTTATCTATCTATAACACCTATGGGTGTTATAGATAATGCCGAGTGTATCCGACGGATAGAAAAATCGGTGAATCCTTTTGCTTCAATTTTTGGGGAAAAGGGGGTAAATTATGAATCTTATATTGATAGACAAACTAGGTTTATTTCCCAAGCTGTTTGGTTTTCAAGATCTATTGATTGCCAAAATTTTACGGGGAAGCAAACTGTTGTTTTTGGTGATGCAACTCATGCCGCGTCTATTACCAAAATACTTGCTCGAGAAATGGGAATTCGCGTGAGTTGTACAGGTACATATTGTAAACATGATGCAGAGTGGTTTAAAGAGCAGGTACAAGATTTTAGTAATGAAATATTGATCACAGAGGATCATGCTAAAGTAGGGAAAAAAATTGCTTGTGTAGAACCTTCCGCAATATTCGGTACTCAAATGGAACGTCATATTGGTAAACGGTTTGATATCTCCTGCGGCGTTATTTCTGCACCAGTTCATATACAAAATTTTCCTTTGGGATATCGTCCTTTTATGGGGTACGAAGGTACAAATCAAATAGCTGATTTGGTCTATAATTCTTTTACGCTGGGTATGGAAGATCATCTTTTAGACATTTTTGGTGGTCATGATATGAAAGAAGTAATAACAAAATCTAACCCTATAGGTGGTTTAGACGTAATTTGGGATACTGAAAGTCAACTAGAACTACAAAAAATTCCTCGTTTTTTCAGGGACAAGGTAAAAAGAGAGACAGAAAAATTTGCTAAAATAAAGGGTGTAGTTAAGATTACAATTGAAGTCATGTACGCAACTAAGGAAACATTAACTGTAAGATAATTCGTTTTTTTTTGCTTAATTTGACAAATAATCTACTACGGGCCTATCATTATTGTATACCTTAAGGTATACAATAAGGTATACAATAATAAATATATTCTTTAGGGTTGCTAACTCAATGGTAGAGTACTCGGCTTTTAAGTGCGATTTAATCAAGTTTTTTACATTTTGAAATGAAGTAAAATTTTCGTCAATATTAATCAGTAATGATTATTTTAGTAAACTACGACTTATCCTAGAAAAAGGAAAAAAAAGCATGTCGCTTTTGGAAAAACTTCTTTTTTCAAAAAAGGTAAGATTTTCAATGAAATTGAAGTTCAATCACTTTGTAGTTAAAAAGTCTATGGAAAAGGGATAGCTTGAATAATGAACAAACCTAGAAGAACGAGTTTCTGCTCTTCCTAGCGAAGAGAAAATGATTCCTCTTATTAAAAAGAAGTTAAAAGCTTTTTAGCAATCGATATGGGAAGGTTTTTCTCTGAAAAGGTCAGAGAATTTCATATCATAGAATCCTAAAGACTTTAAGATCGGTGTGTAAAAAAAATTAGTGTGCTGGCCTGAATTTCATGAGTCAGGAGAACGCCTGGTTGCTAAGATAAAATATTTGCGTCTTTTTTGTGTATGACGATTGAGATTCTTTCTTTTGAAAGTACTATTCGGTTTATTCGGTTCAAGCTAGATTGTACTATGTGTTATTTTATTTCTAAAAAGAAAGGTTTAGGAGGTTTTTTCTTGAAAAAAAATGAAAACATACGTTGGCAACAACATTTTTTATATCCCCTCTTATTCCATAACGATTTCTATGTTATAGATCCGAATCTGTTATTCAACTCAAGCCCTTCTTTCGAAAAAATAGAAAAATTACCTAATAGTTTCCGTTTTTTGAATGTAAAACGTTCAATTAAGCTGTTACATCAACAAAACTATCTTGTGTATAATACAAGAAGTTCTTGTTTTAATTTCATTGGAAAAACTTTTTTTTTCTGTTTTGATATTTTTGTTTCCACGTGGTGGAAACACTTTTTTGGTTTCAAAGTAACTTTCAAAGAAATAAATCAACAGGTCAATTTTCAATCAGTCTTTTCTCTATTTCTTTTTTTGGAAGAAGTCTTTATGTTTTCTCTTTCTTTTTCTAATATAAGAATACCCTCTTCGATTCATTCAGAGCTGTTAATTAGACGTTTCAAATTTTCGATTCAAGATGTTTCTTTTTTACATTTTTTAAGTTTTATACTTTTTTCAAAGCAATTTAAGTTTGTGAATAATTCTATTATTTTTCCAAAAGGAAGTGTGATTTTCTGTTTCTTTTTAGGGAATATTCTTCTTTCTATTTTCGAAGATTTTTTCACTCTTCGATGGAAAAGTTGTTTTCATGAAAAATCATTGTCTTATGGTCTTTTTTCAGAACAAAAGCATTTTCAACAAAAATGGAATTTTTTAACCCGAAAACCGAAAAAAAAAGACACGATAAGATTGCTAAAGGATTTTTTTTTTCACTATATAAGATATGGGGAAAAATTGATTTTGCTGGGAACTACTATTCTAGTCAAAAAATGTGAATTTTTTTTCTTAAATTTTTGGCAAACTTATCTTTTTGTTTTATCGGAACCCTCTAGTTTTTTTTTGAAACAAATTTCCAGTCAAAATATATTTTTTCTAGCTTATTACTTAGAATATCCAACAAACTCTTTTTTACTCCGACTAAATATCTTAGATTATTTTCTATCTACTGATTTTGTTAGCAGGGAATTAAATTCAAAACTTAGCGCTGTTTTTGTTATTCAATTTTTATCAAAAGAAGGATTATGTGATATAATGGGTAACCCGAAGAGTAAATTAGCATGGCTTAGTTTTACCGACAATTCTATTCTTGATAAATATGATCATTTTTGCAGAAATGTAGATTCTTTTTACAGTGGAGCAATAAATAAACGTTTTTTAGATCGTGTGAAGTATATACTTTTTCTCTCATGTATCAAAACTTTAGCCTGTAAGCATAAAAGTACGATACGTATAGTTCGAAAAGAATTAGGATTTGAACTACGTAAAATATTTGTGCGAAAACAAGTTGAATTCAAAAACAAAAAATTGCTATATTTCTGTTTTCATAAACAATTTAGAAAATTGCTATTTAAGATAGATTTAGTTACAGAACGACTTTGGTTTTTAGATATTTTGGAGGTAAATAATTTCACCAAGTTTTGGGTAAAACAGCAGAATGCTCTGGATTTTTTTTGTATTTTTGATCAAAATATTTGGTTTATGCTAGATCAATTTTTGTGATTTAATGAAATGCTTGTTTTGCCGGTAGATGTGAAATAGAAATAGAAAATACAGAGAGAAAGCCGTGTGCAATGAAAATTGCAAGCACGGTTTGGGAGGAGATTTTTGAATTTTCTTGAAATATTCAAAAAATTGAATGAAATGATCTACTTCATCCGACTAGTTCCGGGTTCGAATCCCGGGCAACCCATAAGGTATTCCCTTGGTTTTTTTATATTATATTTTTGATCATATTTTAGTTGACTTCAATATAGAAATTATTTTATACTGTTGAATAACAAGCCATGCTTGGGAGTCTCTGATTTTTATTTTAACTAAACTCCAAATTAATCAACCATGACTGCAATTTTAGAAAGACGCGAGAGTGCAAGTGCTTGGGGTCGTTTTTGTAACTGGATTACTAGTACTGAAAATCGTCTTTATATTGGATGGTTCGGTGTTTTAATGATTCCGACTTTATTGACTGCAACTTCAGTTTTTATTATTGCTTTTATTGCAGCTCCGCCTGTAGATATTGATGGTATTAGAGAACCTGTTGCTGGTTCTCTTCTTTATGGAAACAATATAATTTCTGGTGCTATTATTCCTACCTCTGCAGCTATTGGTTTGCATTTTTATCCTATCTGGGAAGCAGCTTCTGTGGACGAATGGTTGTACAACGGCGGTCCTTATGAGTTAATTGTTCTTCATTTTTTACTTGGCGTAGCTTGTTACATGGGCCGTGAATGGGAACTTAGCTTTCGTTTAGGTATGCGACCTTGGATTGCTGTTGCATATTCAGCTCCTGTTGCGGCTGCTACTGCAGTTTTCTTGATTTATCCTATAGGCCAAGGAAGTTTTTCGGATGGTATGCCCTTAGGCATTTCTGGTACTTTCAACTTTATGATTGTATTCCAGGCAGAGCATAATATTCTTATGCATCCTTTTCATATGTTAGGCGTAGCTGGCGTTTTTGGTGGTTCTTTATTTAGTGCTATGCATGGTTCTTTGGTAACTTCTAGTTTAATAAGGGAAACCACAGAGAATGAGTCTGCTAATGCAGGTTACAAATTTGGTCAGGAAGAAGAAACTTATAATATTGTCGCGGCTCACGGTTATTTTGGTCGATTGATTTTCCAATATGCTAGTTTTAATAATTCTCGTTCTTTACATTTCTTCTTAGCGGCTTGGCCCGTAGTAGGTATCTGGTTTACTGCTTTGGGTATTAGTACTATGGCGTTCAACTTGAATGGATTCAATTTCAATCAATCTGTAGTTGACAGTCAAGGTCGTGTTATTAATACTTGGGCTGATATAATTAATCGTGCTAATCTTGGTATGGAAGTTATGCATGAGCGCAATGCTCACAATTTTCCTCTTGATTTGGCATCAATGGAATTCAATTCTATAGATGGTTAA